AGAAGAGGAAATGAAGCAGATGGGGGCCGCGTTTACACGACCCCAGAGGAGGAGGATGAGCTCCCAGCATTTTATTAAGTCAGTGGAGGAGCGCCTGCGCCGACTCCTTAAGCGGGCCAGAACTGCGGATCCGGGGCTCCCTTTTGTTAACGGGGTGCTAGTACCTCGCGAGTCAGGGCCGCAGCTACTCCCGCCCAGCCCGTCGTGGGTTTGCACGAGCTATGCAAATATTGGCCTCGATATGTGTACATCTCTTACCCCAATTCAAAAGAGCTTCCTCCTTACGCTGATGGATGGAGACGTATTAAAGCTAAACCTGCTGAGAGCATATCTGAGACTAGTTTTCACTCTAGATACCCGAGAGCAGTTCAGTATCTTCCTGTGGGGTCCCGGGGCCACGGGAAAGTCGACCCTAACAGAGCTACTAGAACACATTCTGGGGGAAAGGTGTGAGACCCTAGATGTGAGCAGAATTGCCAATCGATTTGAGCTGACACTCCTAGAGGGGAAAAACCTGCTGCTTTTTCCGGACGTAACTCGACAGCCAAGTAATGCGGCAGCCAGTATATTAAAAAAGTTGCTCTCCAACGAGAGGGTCACAGTAGAGGCTAAAGGCAGGCCCGCCATGTCGGCTAAGCCCGGTGCACACTCCATATTTACCGCCAACTGGAGGTGGCCAGACGTGGACCGTTCTAGCGGGGGGAGGAGGTGCTTCCTCTATATACAAACACCCAGAACTGTAACACGGCGCGATCCCTTCCTAATTGAAAAGCTTAAGGAGCATGCCAGCGGGCTAGTTACATGGGCCCTGGGAATGCCGCCCGAGAAGACCCGGATAGGCCACTGTGTAGAAGCCCTAAACGAGTTAACTGGAGGCGGGGCGGACTGCTCAGGGCTTATTGAGTGGGCCACTAGTAAGGTTAGATATTCTCCGGGAACCGAGACTCCACTAGGTGCGAAGAAAGTGCCGCTTCCCGGGTCTCTCTACGAGGATTATACCCTCTATGTAGATGTAGACACTAATGGGATAGAACCTATTCCCTTTAACCAGTTTGGGGATGCGCTAGATGACTTCGTACGGTCACAGGGGTACCGAGACGTGATTATAAGGAGGAAGGCTATTGGGAGGGTAGTGCAAGGTTTAAGGCTCGGGGAGGGGGAACCTATAAGGAAGAATAGGATTACAGGATCCATGCGCTATCTGATGGAAACGGATCCTTGGCCCGGGTTTAAGGAGGACAAAGAAAGATGGGAACGAGGAGGCTGTGAGACTGTTGACGATGTCGATAGTGTCGATAGTGTCGATAGTGTCGATAGTGTCGATAGTGTCGATAGTGTCGATAGTGTCGATAGTGTCGATAGTGTCGATAGTGTCGATACTTTCTCTAATTTGCCAAGTTCCGGTCCCCCCTTGGACTTGGAGCATCGACTCACCCTCCCAGAAGAGAAGAGGACCCGGGATTTCCTCCAGCAATATCCAGAACTTGAGGAAGCCCATAGCAGGAAGGAAACATGGACGGAGGACCAGATAGTAAAGTGGGTTGTTTCTAACATCAAGGTAAGGGAGGGCTTAAAGAGTCGGGTGGGAGAGCTTTATTTGCAAGCAGAGAGAGCCTCCCCACGTGACAAACACAAGCTGCCCCCTCTATTGCCTAGCACCACCTTGACCGGCCTGCCCTATCCTCTTTCGGGTCCATTAAGTTCTGGGTTATCGAGGTTGGCTGACACCCCCTCTCGATACAAAGATCTCGTGGATCTCCTCAATGAGGAGAGCAAGGCCATCACCAGCACATGTTACCTGCTCTTCCGGTTATTTGGCCCAGGAGCCAGACCCTATTTTTCCCGTAGGTGCCCTGTGCACCACCTTTTTGCGACTTCATACGCAGAACTTCCCAGTTACTCGCGACTAGTGCCAAAGAGCTGTATCGGTGCAGCCACCCTAGCCAACCTAAGACGTGATCTTAAGAGGGTAATTCGCCAGGTAATCGACCAGCTAATCCTCCCCGATGAGCTTGCCCTAGAAGAAATTGATATGGTTGCATGCCACACAGGCATCTATGCAGGCCTGATGGGCCGCACTAAAGCGCCCCATACATGGGAGGCTTACCAGTCTGGATCCTTCTGGCCCTTCGTTATGGAGAAGTGGGGAGACGGGTGTCCCAAGCCCCTCCTAAAGCGGATTCTCTACTCGGGATTAAATGGAGCTAGCTTGACTAGTCAAACAGGCGCTATCTCCTTGTGTATTAAGGAAGCGCACCAGATGCACCAATCCACAGATCTCATTGACTTTAGGAGAAAGGTCTTGAAGAATCCTATTCTACAAGAACTTGCCCTTTTCCACGACATAGTAGGTTCCAGAGACCGAGTCTATCTCCCGTCCCAGACCAAGCCGTACTACGGGAGGCTAGAGGAGGAGTCTTTGCCGGGTAACTCACACAGCCTCTACCACAACGGATTGCTTACCTCTCGCATACTTGCTTCTCATGAAGTGGTTCTCTTAATGCACCTTGTCTTTGCTTTAGAAGAGTCCCGTCTGGGTATCCCTGTTAGCTTAGAAAACGACGGGTTGGTTCACATTACTCGACGCTCTAGACGCCTTTCCACTCTCCATTTGCTGGACGCCTCGCTCAAACGAGACAGTCTGCGTTTCCTAGGGCTCGAAATTCCGGTTGAGTGCAAAGGATAGGAGAGCAGAGGAGAGGATTCCCCCGTACCAAAAATCAACAAAAATGGAAAAGTATCGACACTATCGACACTATCGACACTGTCGACACTGCTGACTCCCCCCCACCTCTTATATCCTTAACCTATCTTATCCTATGCCAATCGATGCAACCGTGCCAATGTCACCTTCTGTTCTTGCTGCCACATTCTTTCTCTATTCGCGACTTATTCAAAGCAGCACCCGTCGAGCACCGCCGACGGTCACGTTGATTCGTCACCCCCTTCCTTTTTATGGTCGTACTTTTTATGGTCGTATTGTTCAATACTTTAATGGAGGTATATCTTAGAGGAAGTCAAGGCTACCTTTACGCATACCCAATACTCCTGTAACGCTATACTTATACAGTCTCTAACCCCGCCCGCCTGGTATACCAGCATCTTAGTCCTGCCAATATTAGCTCCTTTTCTGTTATACCCTTGGTCTCTCCTATTCCTAATCTCTGAAGTGTGGGGTTGCTAGTAGCAACTAGTGGCAGAGGCAGCTTGACCTCCGTTAGCTCGCGTGGTACAATCCTTTTCCTCCGGAGCCCAGACTTCTAATTTGGCTCGCAAAAATGGGGGGGGAGTGCAATGGGGCTTGACTAGTGGCTCGTCGCGAAACAAGCTAACTAAGCCACAACCACCAAAATAAAAAATAACCTACTAACTTATTTTTTCTTGTTTTTTTCAGATCCCCGGTTTTTTCTCGTTGATACCTTTGCGTCGTCATCGCTGCTAAACTCCAAATGGTCATCAGATCCCTCCCCTTTTCTAAGGATCCATATTTTAGTTCACCTACTTATTGGGTAGTTCGTTAGGTTGCCGAATCCTCTTCAGGTAGCCTCGTCGGAACGAAATAAAGAACGAGAGTAAGATATTGAAACTGCCTCCATTTCAAAATGAATTCCTTCCTGAAAGATGATTAATGATGTGGATAAGCTGATACCGACTCGTCAATCTCCTCCATATTCAATCCGCCTCATATTACTGACGCGAAAGCAGGAAACTCGTTGCGTTGGGAAACCCGCGCATCAATTTGAAAGATTTTTTATTTTTCTATCTGCGTCGCTTTTTTGCAATCCGGCTAATTAGTGGGGCGCAAAGGCGAAACTTTGAAAATGAATTTGCAAGGAAAAAGGATGAGATTTTTTTCGTAAATTGATTTTTGTACTTGTAGTGGGAGACGACTGGGAAGAGTTATCCCTCCAACAGTAATTGAATGACGAGGAGCCGTATGAGGTGGGAATCTCACGTACGGTTTTGTATAGCGACGTTGTAGCTGTCGACTATTTCACAACTACACCGAAAAAACCCAACTCTGCCCTACGTAAAGTCGCCAGGGTTCGATTAACCTCCAAGTTTGAGGTAACAGCTTACATACCAGGTATTGGCCACAATTTGCAGGAACATTCGGTGGTCCTCGTGAGAGGCGGAAGAGTCAAAGACCTACCCGGCGTTAGGTATCACATCGTTAGAGGATCCCTAGATGCTGTAGGAGTGAAGGATCGTAAAAAAGGGCGTTCCAGTGCGTCGCAGAGCATTGTCACAACTCGTATCATCGCAATGATTCCGTATCAGTTGTTCTGATATGTTAAATGTGTAGCCGACCCAGTATTGCCGGGGGACTGAAGCCTGCTACTACAAAGATTGACTATTACCCGTCTATTTGTGTGAAACAACTTGGTGTCTAAGGTATTTTAATCCAATAGGTTAAGTTGAGTTTTACCCGGACTCCCACCTAAAAAGTCTTTTCCTTCCGGAACAGTTTCGGGTTACGACTACGGAGATTCGGCGGAGACTTTGTATACATGTACCGATTGGATCGAGAAACCTACGGACATTACTAGTAAGATAACTGAATTGCAAGATTTTTCCTTCCCATACCTATTTCTTATTTCTCCGTGGAAAAGAAGGAAACGGATGCTCAATGTGCAATGAGTAAATATGATTTACGTAACGAAGAAAAATTGGTTGAAAACCATTTGGGTAGTTCTTATTCAATCATATGGAAAGCTGTATTCGGCGAAAGTCGCACGTGCAGTTTGGAGGGAGATCCCCCACTAACCGGCGGATCCACTCTACAATATGGAGTAAAGAAGCCAAAATAGTAGCTTAAGACACCGACGAAAAAAAAATTGGTTGAAGTCTGACATAGTTGTAAACTCGTGGTACATCGGAGCAGTGTAGTGAACAAAATTAGAAATATCGAATCGGATCCAATTTATCGCAATCGATTAGTAAACATGCTAGTTGATCGTATTCTCAAAAACGGCAAAAAATCACTTGCTTATCAGATTTTTTATCAGGCTATGAAGCGGATTAGATAAAAGACAAATAGGAACCCGCTGTCTGTTCTGCGACAGGCAGTTCGTGGGGTAACTCCCGATGTAGTCACAGAAACCAAACGTGTAGGTGGATCCACTTATCGAGTTCCCGTTGAAGTAGTACCTGCAAAAGGAAAAGCTTCGGCCATCCGGTGGTCGTTGATCGCGTGTCGAAAACGCTCAGGTCGAAGTATGGCTTTAAGATCGAGTGATGAATTGATGGATGCCGCCAGAAATTCTGGTAGTGCCATACGGAAAAAGGAGGAGACTCACAAAGTTGCGGAAGCTAACAAAGCTTTTGCCCACTTCCGTTAGTTTTGTTTAGATTCGTTCCAATCCACAATCTTTTCGTTGTGGATTGGAATCGGGGCGCAGGTATCGGGGAATCGAAAAACACTACGCAGAAATGGATAAGTGAGGGGTTGACGACTACTTCCTCCTCAGTTCGTTAATTATTCCAATATTTGGTTTGGAATACGTTGGTCAATGCAAAGCTGCGGAGTGATTCGTTCGTAGAAAGGCTTGACGCAGAATTAGTTTCTTAGAGACCAAATTTGAATTTGATTAGGGGCGCGCATCACGTAGGAGAAAAAATTTCATTTCTCCCCCTTTGTTTTAGGGAATCCAGTTTTTGAAATAGTTGACAAAAAATTTTGAAATACGGGGAAAAAGCCTCTGTATCCAAGAATTCTAGAGACTCAATCAATTTTGGTTGACACAGATAGATTTTTGTGATACACTACAAATTAACAGGCTTACTAGCCTGGGGAATCACTAACTCCTTCTCGGAAACCAAAAATTACCATGACCGCAACTCTAGAACGACGCGAAAGCGCAAGCCTATGGGGTCGCTTCTGCGACTGGATCACCAGCACCGAAAACCGTCTTTACATTGGATGGTTCGGTGTCTTGATGATTCCCACCCTACTAACCGCAACCTCTGTATTTATCATCGCTTTTGTCGCAGCTCCTCCTGTAGATATTGACGGTATTCGCGAGCCAGTTTCTGGTTCTTTGCTATACGGTAACAACATTATCTCTGGTGCTATCATCCCTACTTCTGCAGCTATTGGGTTACACTTCTACCCAATCTGGGAAGCAGCTTCCGTCGATGAATGGCTTTACAATGGTGGTCCCTATGAACTGATCGTTCTTCACTTCCTACTTGGTGTAGCTTGCTACATGGGTCGCGAGTGGGAACTAAGCTTCCGTTTAGGTATGCGTCCTTGGATTGCTGTCGCTTACTCAGCTCCAGTCGCAGCTGCTACCGCCGTCTTCCTGATCTACCCAATTGGTCAAGGAAGTTTCTCTGACGGTATGCCTCTGGGCATTTCTGGTACTTTCAACTTCATGATCGTCTTCCAGGCTGAGCACAACATCCTAATGCATCCTTTCCACATGTTGGGTGTAGCTGGCGTATTCGGCGGCTCTCTATTCAGTGCTATGCATGGTTCTTTGGTAACTTCTAGTTTGATTAGGGAAACTACTGAGAATGAGTCTGCCAATGCAGGTTATAAGTTTGGTCAAGAAGAAGAAACTTACAACATCGTAGCTGCTCACGGCTACTTCGGTCGTTTGATCTTCCAATATGCTAGCTTCAACAATTCTCGTTCTCTACACTTCTTTTTAGCTGCTTGGCCCGTAGTAGGTATCTGGTTCACCGCCTTAGGCATCAGCACTATGGCATTCAACTTGAATGGTTTTAACTTCAACCAATCCGTGGTTGACAGTCAAGGTCGTGTTATAAACACTTGGGCTGATATCATAAACCGCGCCAACCTAGGTATGGAAGTCATGCATGAACGTAACGCTCATAACTTCCCCCTAGACTTAGCTTCTGTCGAATCCCCTTCTATAAACGGATAATAGCCGTCTGGTTATGCAGCACAACTGGATACCAAACCCTTCAACTTCGGAAGATGGAGTTTGGTGTCCAATGAAAAGGGAAGATTCCTACGGTAGAACGAAAAGAGGAGAGAATAACGGCCTGTCACAATCTCACGGTCACCAGTTTCCCACCTTTTTTTGAGGAGAAAAAAGAGTTGGAATATCCTTCTGAGATTTAACTCTTGAGAAAAGTTACTATTCCGATTTGCTAAATGTTTGTAACCTTTCAATCTTTTGGGTAGAAGGAGTTGGGAGTACATTTTTCATTTTACAGATTCTCTGTTGTCTTGTTATATACATGCAGTTAATATAGATGTGTATCAATCGAAGAATCTATCTAGCTTAAGCTTAAAGGATGGATCTTGTTCACATTCGAGGAGCCCTTTAACAAAAACAAATAACAAAGGGGGCGGACGTAGCCAAGTGGATCAAGGCAATGGATTGTGGATCCATCACGCGCGGGTTCAATTCCCGTCGTTCGCCCATCCGGGTAATTCAATACTACCGCTCCGCTTGCTTAAGGCGGAGAGAATTTGCTGAGGTGGATGGGCTATATGCGGGTCTCTTCGACAATAACATCTGAGAATTCCCGATTTCATTCCAGTTTTGGATGCGGCTATTTACGGAAATAACTAGACTCGTTTGATATATTTCTTCCATCCCATCTTGAAATTTTCGAAATTATCGGTATAATAAATATGGGGAATAGGTATATAAATAGTCTCAGACCTAATATGGAAAAAAAAACTATGGCGAAAAAGAAAAAGGTGGTAAGAGAAAGAGTAGGAGTAAGGGGCCCATATTTTTCATCTGAAGTTTGGGACTTCTTAGAAGTCGATGCATTAAACTACTTCTCCAAATCATTGGGAAACCAACATCTTGAAGAACTTGTAGTTAGTCCAGCTTCCACTGCTGAACCTTCTATCAGATTATCTGACTTGTGATTTCTAAGTTCACTGTTTTTCTGTAATCTGCGTCATTCAGTAATGAGGGGTAGTAGCATCACCCTGGAGATGCTGATGTTGCTGACGATACCAATTTTTATGCATCGCTTAAGTGACAAAAATTCGATCGAGAGAAGTTTTGTATTAACGAAAGTCATTAATGGAGGTGACGGGATAAGAAAGAAACAGACAGAAAATTCTGGCAATTTTTCCTACGATTGCTTTCTTCGATTCAAAAAATTTTTATCTGTTGGAAGAAATGGGGGGAAAGGAGTACCGGCTCCCTACCACTTGGGTTCGAACAAAGATATTTCAATTTCTGCAGATTCGTCAAAGGAGGAGAAAAAAAGTCGTTATGGCGTCACATCTCCCCCGGTTTTCGGTATATGGAAGGCACGTATAACAAGGGATTCCCTACTATTTAGCAGGGATAGATTCAAGGATAAAACTGAAGGGATTCAAGTGGTTTGTGGGGATAGGTATCTGCAAAATTTACTTAGGTTTTTCAAATTCTATAACCACTTGGTATTTTCCAAGAACGGAAGTGACTGCCACCAAAACAATTTAGATTCGTCGCTTCTCTGGGAAATTCATGACGAGCAAGATCTGGATCTGTTACAAACAATACGGTTGGGAAACGATTCATTAAGTCCCGTAGTATTGGACCCCTGTGACAAAGCGCTCCTTAAATCCGCAGATTCAGCAGATCACCGAGGGGATGGATCGGCATTTTCCTTTGAGCAAGAAGCCTTTTCCAACTTATCTTCGTTTACGTCTTGTAAAAAAACGATGTTGTTTCGCAGCTTTCTATCCGGATTAGATTATGGAGAAGATAGGATAGACTTTCCCGTTCTACACGCTTATTCACAAATTAGAACTCAATTAATAAGCCGATTCACTGACTTCCTTTCGAGAATTAAGAAATCAAACCGTATTCTTGATGGGGAGATAGTTATTGATATCGGTAATAGCATCAAATCCGAGAAAGGATTTTTTCCATCGGGAATGAGGGAAAATATGCCGTTTACCAAAGTATCTGGCAAGAAACTTAGGTTAGCAAATAGCGAATACTTTGACTTCAATGAGATTCTTCCAAACTACTTGAAAGCATCTTCAGAGATACCTAAGGAAACAACTAGTCGAAATGAAAATACTAAATTTTTAAACAAATTGAAAGGGGGGGGGAACCTAGATTCAATATATTCTTTAGTTAAATTATATGGGCGAAATAGAATCATACCTCTCTACTCAACATACATATTTCTTCTCCACGATTATCTCTGCGCGTTATCCACTGAATATTTCTACCAAATCAAATATTGGTTGGATGGATGGAAGGGGAGCGGAGAATACACCAGTGTAACAAGAATTGCAACTGACTAAACAGTATTCAAGTGGAAAGATAACGTAGAGCGTCTACTGAACGAATCTGTTACCTTCCAAATTCATGAGTGTAGGAATGTTAAATCAAATGTGCATAGATGGCTCGATGCGACAGAGGATTTGTATTTTTCGCCTGTCGGAAAATTCTTGGGAGAAGCGATGAAGTACGACTTGGAGGAATTAATCTGCCGTGTGTCAATAGTGGAAAGCAAGTTGCTAAAGAATACTGGTATCAGTCTCCGCAGTACCAATCAACATACCAAGAAATATTTTCATCGATTTCTCGATGTGTTATTTCTTTCTGAAATGATTATTGCTGAGGCTACTCGCCAGAAAACTCTGATAGATACCATTGATTACTGCATCGAAAAATTGGACGATATAGATTTTGAGAAATTGAACAAAATGAGTCGTATTGAGCTTGATTTTTTATCAAGTTTATTTGGTGGTTACATTGACGAACAGATACTTTTTCTCAAAACAATTCTTGAAGAAGGAAGAAGTTTCTTCATCGAGTCTAGACTGTTAAGAAGTGAAAAATCGGTAGGCTCCTCGGCCGCACTGAAACCTGCGTCGAATTCCACCTTTCCCGGGTTGCCTCGCATCGAAGCTATCCGAGCAGGATTCTCAAGTGAGGCTCTTTCCATTACGGGGAGGCAATTTTGGAATCTGTTTCTGTATGATTTAAGTCGTGAAGGGAATTCAATTAGGAATATTGGTGAGGGTATTCCAAAAAGCATTTCCGATCAAATGGATAAAATAAACGACTCACCTATACGGAGCCGTGCTGAAAATAACTTCATCCCAGGAATCGAAAGGGGTTTCTTCATCGGGAAATGCAACAGTAGTTATCTCGACGTCTTAAAAAACTTTTCTGTGGGCTCCCACGAGAAAGCCATCTCATCTGATATCATCTCATTTATTCATCCCCAACTGTCAGATTCGTTATCATCCAATTTATTGAAACAAACAGCGGGGAAGGTAGCTGATCACTTACTCACACCAATTCAATTCATTTTGCCTAATCTGCATGAATCTGCGACAATAATAACTCATTTAGATGGACTTCCCAATTCTATTTCGGATCTGAATGGGTTACTGGCAAGTTTGAGCTCATCCCTTCGTGAAGGGACAGACTCGTTCCTCTCTTTGTGCAGTAACGATGGAGTTTCTTTGGAAAAGGCGTCGGTAAACTCCGACTCGTGGTCGGATCATCAGCGATCCCAACCTCGTCGGAATCTGGTATTAGATCGAGTCAATTCGGAGAAGTTTGTTGAAGATGGATTAGACTCGAGAAATGGTTCCACCAAGAATCGAGTCTATCGAAACGGTTTGTCTATTGAGTATTTCTGGGAACCGGAAGAATTGGGTACACCTTATTGGTCGCTAAGATTCTCATTATGCAATGATGTAACATCGAAATTTGTAGCAGGATCAATTGGAAAGGAGGTTCCCCCCGAAAATACGGGGTTTGCAGATTCATCTGTCCGGGAAGAAGCTACTCGCCTGTCCCATTTCATCAATTTTAATGAATTATCAAAAGATTTAAACGGATATAAGATCTCTTGGATCTTTTGGAAAGACAATATCGGCAAAAAATGGAGCTTATTGATAGATTATATACCCCTGTTTTTTACCCCCACTTGGTGGAGATACTTCCGCGACCTAATTAGAGAAACATATCCAGAAATAGTACTTAAGATAAGTTACGATTCAAATCATGATCTTCCTAGAATTTCTGAAAGAATTGCTGAGGATTTAGTAGGTGGCGCGAAAGGCTATTTACTCCGAAGCCTGCAAAGGCTAGGATTGAGATTCGGAAACAATTCTATTAATACTATATTACCCGAGAAAGATCTCCTCATTCTCAAAAAAATTCCTGATGAAGCAGAGATGTTATATCCAGGTGAATGGTCGGTATCTCAATTTTCCAACAGGCCTATCTCCTATTGCTGCATCCTCTCCATATTCTTCGTTCTCGCGTTACTGAAACATCCTTTGTCTGCCGTTTCGGGTTCCAATTCTTTTCATTCGTGGAAACGTTTCGATACTATTGAATATTTAACAGACCCAAGGCGTGGATCCTATTTAAAAAAGGTAATGTATTCCCCCCCGACAAGCTAAATGTTAACGAGAGATCTACTAATCCATTCCTTGAATAGATTCTTGAATTGTGTAAGTAATATAATTTTTTTCCTTCTCGTGAAAAATGAACTTGATTCATGGATATTTCGTAGGGAAAGCTCTGATATTTTAGATAGTAATAAAGAACTACTGACTCAATATTTAGTAACGACTAGGATTCTCTACAGGTATGCATCGAAATCGAAATCCAATTATGATTTATTGAGCAACAAGATTTTTCATGAACCTTACCCACAAGAAAGATCCAATGTTTTGGCATACTTACTTCAATTCTGGCAAAATGATCTATTGGGTCACAAGATTCGTAAGTTGGATCCTGCGGAGAAGTGGGCTTTTTCCGCCCTTGGGAGAAATATTCTACTTTCAGCAACAACAAGACGAGGAGACAGTTTACTAAACATGCCATGTGGTGACATACCTATTTCACTCCAATCGGGATTATTACCATCTAGAGGAATTTTGCTAGTAGGACCTATAGAAACTGGTCGATCCTCTATTATTAGAGATGTAGCATTCAACTCCTACTTTCCAGTGGTGAAACTACCACTAAAGAGGTTCATATACAACCGATCCTTTTTCAATAATGTACGTGGAAATTTCATCTCAAAAGAGAGCGTACACCGATTAAATATCGTCTTTGAAATAGCGAGAGAAATGTCTCCTTGTACACTATGGATTCAAGATATTCATGAATTGAATATTCATCGTTCGTATAATAAGCTAGAAGCTGATCCCAAATTTTTACTTTGCCAAATATTGAAGAGTATTGGTCACAAGCTCGGCAATTCCAACATCCGCAAGAATGTCGTTATTGCCACGACTCACGTACCTGCGAGGATAGATCCAGCTTCAGTAGCTCCGAATCGGTTAAACTAATTAATAAATTTCCGACAGTCCAATGGGTGTCAACGTCAGAAAGAATTGTCAATTCTATTACGTATCAAAGGTTTCGAAGTAGGGGCTGATCCGCCTCTTCTTGAAAGTACTGTGTTTGGAACTGCAGGTTATAGTAAACGAGATTTAGTCTTTCTCGCTAATGAAGCGTTATTAATAGGTACTTCCAAAAGGAAAAAGTTTGTATGTAGCAACGCAATTGGATTAGCTTTGCATAGACAACATTCGACTGTTAGTGATATGGGCAATGGGATGGAATCTGATTCTGAATGGGAAATATTTTCCTACAAGACGGCGGAAGCCACTTCGAAGAATAGTTTGATAGATATTTATCTCACAAATATTCCATTTATTGGTCGTGACGCGTTAAAAATGCGATTTTATTACTTGTCTAACTGGTATGTGGAACCTTCAATAACCGAATCAACAATTGATGAATTCACTATGTTTTCGCATCTCCTAGGGCTACTAGCTGAATTAGTAGCTCGTGATTCGTTCCAAATGGATATGAGGAAAGGGGAGAATTTCATTGCTATCGACAAACTCGTAGAGAATGACTTAAACCTAGCTTGTGGCCTCCTAGAAAACCTCTCGAATAATTTATCACGTTCAGAAATTTCTAGAGAAGGGAGTCAACGTAGTAATAGTTTCTCTCCCCCCTTTCCTATTGGAAAACCCAAGTATTGCTCAGGTGTAACCTCTTCAAGTCGCTCTTCTAAATCTCTGAGAAGAGGGAGACTTAGTAGTCTAACCGATTTCGAGATGCAACAGTCACCCGAATTAATAAACTCAACGACAGAGATATCGCGTGAGATTACTTGGTCTCACAAGGCTTGGCGTCTCCGTTTCCTGCGAAGCGGGACTTACGAATTGATGGGGGTATTATCCGAACCCAACCATTTGTATAACTTAATTCTCCTTTACTACAATCAGAATTATATACCCCAACAAGATTTCGAATTCAATAAGATTAAGGGGGAGAAAAATAAGTGGCGCGAGAAAAGCGGGTATCTTTTCAGCTTCGAGAAATCTGTCACTAATGTAACAGATAACTCCATTAAAAGATTGGAAAACCGATTGGATAATATGTTGTTAAGTGAGCAATTTCTCGAATTGGGAATCTCTGGCGACTCATCTAATGAGTATGAAACACATTGTGATCGATTTAATGAAACGACTCGACTCTTCGGGGGGCGCTTCATCTGGGACCCCATGCTTCTGTTCCAGCCAGACCCTAACATTCCTCCCTCGCGCCGCAACTTGTTGCCGACAAAAGAACTGGCGCGGAGGCTTTACACCATTTACGGTATGAGAAGGCAGCGCCTTCAGAAGATGTCAAATAAGAAAATTAAAAATTTCTTTCTCTATCGTGAAGATAATCCGAAATTGAAACCCGACTCATCTATCAATCGGTGGAATAATCTTCCTTCGGATGAGGAGGAGCGAGATTCCGAATACATCAAGGAAACCTCTTTCATAGATATACATCTGCAATATCCACAGACATTTACTCCCGTTCGTTTGGGTTGCTACATGATAGCGGAGGATTTCCCGGAACGATTTCTTCGGTTTAGGCTTCTGGTTCATAGAAACAAATGGATGAGACGGAACCATTCCACATTTCAGGATTTTCTTATCTATAATATGTTGCTTGAAACTTATGATTATCTATCCAATCTGTTCCGGTTTGGTAAAGCATCACTGGATCGAACAATGAAACAAATCCTTTATGAAAGTTCCATATCGTGAAACAACTGTTGTTTCCCTCCTTAGATACTCCCCACTCTGTCTAGAGCTCTAGCCCTAGAATTGAAAGCCAAATCAGTAAAAGGAAAATATATATTTTCCTTTTACTGATACGGAAAATCCAATTCCAGCATTTCAAAAAGTAATAAGTTGGAGACCAGTTACTATTTACTATATGAATATGATAGGAGTCTCTCTACTGAAAAATAGGATTGAGAGGAGTAATATAGGTTATTCCGCAGGAATTATGCAGACGAAGCAAATTTTTTGTATAATTATTAATTATTAATACGTATCCTCAAGAAAATTTTGGATTTCCCTTCCCCAGTTGACTGATTAATTTGCTCATTCCAGTCATTCGATACACCGGATTGAATTGAAGTGGAAACTCTTAAAAGACGACGCCTCAATGGGATCTTGGAGCTGCTCAGAGAGCGTAAGGGGGGGGTGAGGGAAGGACGCGCCAGTATTCCCGCCTCTACTTGTTGGTGTTGAGACTTGAAATAAGCACGATAGTAAACCATTCAACGATTGGTGGGTCATGGTCCAACGCGACTGGCATATGTGTGAAATACAACTCTCCTATTACTGGGAATTCTTGACGTAGATAAGAATCTCCCCGGGTAGGATTCGAACCTACGACCAATCGGTTAACAGCCGACCGCTCTACCGCTGAGCTACCGAGGAAAATGGTAGGGGATTCAGTCTCATACACACTTGAAGACCTCTTTTCCGGAAGCCAATTCCAAATCTGGAGAGAGTTAAGCTTTCTCTGCCATTTCGTAAACTTCGCGTACGCCCTAACCCCCATTATAGGGGGAGGCAGCGGCGATAGCAATCCCATTCGAATGGAAAGGCCCCCGAATCATGGGCATGGGAGGGGGGGGGCAATTGGCCAAGACAAGGTCGAGATCAACCTCACAAGCCCCTCCCATGATTCGTATTGATCAATCACCAATCAGTGGTTTCTATTCCCCCCTTCCAGGAGGCGTAGTAGAATAGTCGCAGGATTCTTCCACCTCATGTCATGGAAGGAAAATATTTGAGGACTCAAAATAGAGAGAATAGGGAAAGCGAAAAGGAAATATAGAAATGGGGAAGATGAAGAATAGTCGGGAGAAATGAATGCGAATTGGAGCTTCGTGAAACGAAAATAGCAGTTTACGGAAAGGGCGGAATCGGAAAATCAACAACTAGCTGTAACATATCGATAGCTTTAGCTAGACGGGGGAGAAAAGTATTACAAATTGGATGCGATCCAAAACATGATAGTACATTCACACTAACAGGATTTTTAATACCTACAATCATAGATACCTCACAAGTGAAAGATTACCACTATGAAGATGTATGGCCTGAAGATGTTATTTATAAAGGTTATGGAGGGGTAGATTGTGTAGAAGCTGGAGGACCCCCCGCGGGAGCTGGTTGCGGGGGGTATGTTGTAGGAGAAACGGTAAAACCTTTGAAAGAACCAAATGCTTTTTATGAATATGACATTATTTCATTTGATGTTCTGGGAGATGTTGCTTGTGGAGGATTCGCCGCTCCCTTAAATTATGCAGATTATTGTATTATTATAACTGATAACGGATTCGACGCTCTTTTTGCAGCAAACCGTATTGCGGCTTCGGTCAGGGAGAAGTCACACACCCATCCTTTGCGGTTAGCCGGTCTAGTTGGAAATCGAACATTTGAGAGAGATCTTATTGATAAATATGTAGAAGCTTGTCCCATGCCTGTACTTGAAGTATTGCCTTTAGTCGAAGATATTCGCGTATCGAGAGTGAAAGGAAAAACTTTATTTGAAATGGCTGAATACGAACCAAATTTAAATTATGTTTGTGATTTTCATTTGAATATAGCAGATTAAATTTTAGCTGAACCAGAAGGAGTCGTACCAAGAGAAATTCCAGATAGGGAATTATTTAGTTTACTATCTGATTTCTACCTAAATGCCGATTCTAAAAGTGGAAATGGAATTGGATGTAATCCGCGAGATATGCCGCTTGACTTTACAATTATTTGATAGTGAAGAGGGTAAGTCTTTGTGTATACATATGTGGATTTATATCTACACTTTTCTAACCTAATCTAAGGAAACACTTCCATGAAAACTCCGGAAACTCCTGCTTTCGAATGTGAAACTGGTAATTACCACACCTTTTGTCCAATTAGTTGTGTAGCTTGGCTGTACCAAAAAATTGAAGATAGTTTCTCTTTAGTGGTGGGTACGAAGACTTGTGGTTATTTCCTACAAAATGCTCTCGGAGTGATGATTTTTGCGGAACCTCGATACGCAATGGCAGAATTGGAAGAGGGAGATATCTCAGCTCAATCAAATGATCAAAAAGAATTGGAAAAGATTTGCTTACAGATAAAAAACGATCGGAATCCTAGTGTTATCATTTGGATTGGCACCTGTACGACCGAGATAATAAAAATGGATTTGGAAGGTATAGCACCAAAATTGGAAAGACAAATTGGAATACCTATCGTAGTCGCACGAGCAAATGGGTTGGATTATGCCTTTACTCAGGGAGAAGATACTGTGTTGGCTGCCATGGCGCATCGATGTCCAGAATACAAACAGTGTAACACAAACTTGGAAAAGCAGGTTGATTTTAGACATATCAGAATGAATACTACCTCAAATAACGAAATTCCCTCTCGGAAAAGTGAGTTAATAAGATCCAATTTAGTACTTTTTGGCTCTTTACCCTCAAGTGTAGCTTCGCAACTGAATTTAGAGTTGAAACGTCAGTCCATTTTAGTTTCAGGGTGGTTACCTTCCCAAAAATATGATGAACTCCCAGGCTTGGGAGAACACGTCTACGTATGTGGAGTAAATCCTTTTTTAAGTCGTACGGCAACAACATTAATGCGTCGAAGGAAATGCCAGTTAATTGGAGCACCTTTTCCAATTGGTCCAGATGGGACACGCGCTTGGATCGAAAAAATTTGTTCAGTTTTCAACATAAAACCAGATGGTCTTGAAGAAAAGGAAAATCGGATATGGAGAAATATCGAAGATTATATCCGGATGGTAACCGGCAAATCCGTCTTTTTTATGGGAGATAATTTGTTAGAAATTTCTATAGCAAGATTTTTAATTCGATGTGGAATGATTGTTTATGAAATAGGTATTCCCTATATAGATAAGCGATACCAAGCCGCTGAACTTCTGCTTCTGCAACATACTTGCAGAAAGATGACAACGCCTTTACCCCGGATTGTTGAAAAACCGGACAATTATGGACAAGTGCAACGTATGCATGAACTGAAACCTCATTTGGCTATTACCGGAATGGCCCACGCCAATCCTTTGGAGGCTAGAAATATAGATACCAAATGGTCAGTTGAATTTACATTTGCACAAATTCATGGATCCGGTAATGCTCGAGATATTCTCGAGCTAGTTACTCGTCCGTTACGATGTAAAGGCGGCTTGACCTCAGGCTCCCGTAGTTTGTCAAAACAGACGACAAGAAATTGATTAAACTTCCCCATAAAAAAAAAAGTACGTAACAATTGGTAGCTAATCACTATGAGAAGATCTTTAATTGCGGTTAGTTAATTTCTTAATCAGTAATTTTGTTAATTTTATCGCTTTTTACACGATTAAGAAAAAGAATTATCAACTTTCTATGTAAGAATTTGCTTAAACCCTATCATTAAATTTTCAAAGTTACTTGAATGATGTTGCATTCTTGCGTATAATAATAGTGATACTACTGGTACTGGAATGGGAGCAAAACATGGTAAAAGCAACGATAAGTGAGGGTTCTATAAGTGAGGGTTCTAATAGAGAAGCGGTAGATACGACTACAAAAAAATAAGTCAATTTTATTACACATCAAAAAAACTGCAACGAATACAAATATATTATTGTTAATGCCTTGGCCAAAACTGATGAGTCCTTACATATTACTTGGTCTATATTATGGGTTACTCACAACATTACCTGTGGGACTTCCACAAATTTTATGTGTGAGATCTTTTCTTTTGGGTGGGAATCTGTGCGGTCTCGTTTCTCTAAGTGGGTCGATGCTGGGACAGCTAGTAACTATTTCGTCGATATACTGTTCGCCAATCTATCTAGTACTGTCAAAACCACATGTATTAACTATCTTGGCAATACCGTATATGCTCCTCTTTTGTTTGATAATCAAGGATTTTCCAAATTATCAGATTTTGCGTCCTGTCACAACATTGCGTGATTCGCGAGTAATTAGGTTATTCTTGATCAGTTTTTTGTTTCAAATTTTAAATCCAATTCTGTTACCAAATCCTGTGTTGACAAGATTAACTTACCTAGTCTTTTTCAGGTATAGCACTAGTAAAGTCTTTATAATTGCCAATTTTTGGGGTTGGTTAATTGGTCAGGCAACATTCAACTATTTGTCTAGATTACTTCTGACTCGTGTAGAAAAAGATTCACCAATGCTTTATCTATTGGCGAAACGTTCTATATATACAACTTTTAGTATTGTTTTTGCAGTAAATGCTGTGGCGTATTTGGGTAGAGCCCCAGTATCTATCTGGACTAAGAAGTTTATGAATGAATCCCATGATAGAGAAATGTCTTTTTGGGAAATTGCTGAATATTCAGATCTGTTGTGGTGGTTCTTTAAACCGTGGCCTATTTCTTTCTTCGATCCCTCTAGGGAAAATCGGGCCAATCGATTTGTTAAAAATTGTCGATCCGATATTGATAGCAGTTTCTACAAAGGGAGAACATCTACATACTTTTTTGAAAAATGTCTAACCGATGGGAAGGAAAGATTATCTTTTGCAGCGTTGCCCAGTTTGTCAATTTTTGAAAAATAAATGTATCGATCTATGGTGAAATCCCGTAGGTCCGTAAGAACCTGTTTCTTACCTCGGATTTGGATTTCGGAAAAACTGGCAAGAGTCAAAAGTTTTCAGAAAGAATTAACTGATCGGATTGAGTTATTAGATACCGGTTCTTTCTTTCCAAAAGCAATGGGAAAAAAAACCAGATTAACAGGCGGGAAAAGGAGGAGGATACCCCACACTTACGACCCTTTTGTCAATAATTTTCGTATACAAATTCCAGTTCCACAAACATTTTTGGTAGCAGATGAATTGGGTTTGACCAGATGGGAATGGGACGAGTTAGAAACGGCGAAAAGAAGTAGAAGTATGAAAAGCATCGCCAAAAGAAATGTTCTTAAAGATTGGATCTCTGCAAAAAATCGGGATTGGAAACAGGGAAATGAAATTACTCTTCCGTGGGAAACTTTGCCGGTAAGAAGTAGACGTATGTTCCAATTCATATTCAAAAATCGAGTTTTGTATGACTATGAGGTGCAAAAAATCTTAAAAAAGATTAAATATTCGTCTAAACCCCATGTTACTTGGGAAGAAATAATGGATTTAGACTACGAGGACCGGCTATTATTTCTGACCTACCTCAAGGAGGGACGTTGTTACCGATTTAATCGAATGTCTCCATTCAAAGCGTTTTCGGGAAGTGATTCTAAAAGATTGTCAAATGCGGAGAGGAAAATACGCAGACTCCACAAAATCGAAGATCTAAGCATGGATCTGGCCCGAAATATCGCACTGTACTTCGACAACGATTTCGATGTTCCGGGGGGAGACGGTGATTTTCGTTATAGGAAGTTGCGTAATGTAGGTTTTACTTCCGCAAGAGGAAAACCTAGATCGGCAAAATTGGTGAAGCGATACGCAAAAGTATCTGATTTCCGCCGAAAATTCTTGAAGGGATCCATGCGTTCTAGGAGGCGGAAGACTTCGCTTTGGAGAGCACTTCAAGGGAAAATACGTTCGTCTTTCTTCATCAGATCAGCGGAAATACCAATTTTCTTTCAACCATCCATTAAGCGGTTGGTAACGTCGAGTCTCAAACCAAGATTTGATGAATTGGAAAAAGGCGTGGATTACGAGCTCGGGGAGCAGTTACTAGATCCTTTTCCATCCGCGGATAAAAGTTTAATCGGTGAATCAAAACTTGTTCGTTCAGCTGTAGCAGCTAGATCGGATATAGGTCCTATTCATAATGGAAGAGGATATATGCTCGTTTTTCAATCCAGATTTCGGAAGTTTATAAAACTACCAGCAATTATAATCTTAAAAAGTATTGGCCGTATTTTATTGCGCCAAAATTCCGAATGGAATAAAGACTGGACAAAATGGAAGAAAGAAATTCACATCAATTGTACGTTTGATGGCGAAGAATTTTCGCAAGATGAGTTACCCCCCCGATGGTTAAGAGAAGGTATCCAGATAAAAATTGTGTACCCCTTTCGGCTAAAGCCCTGGTACAAGGATGAGAGTAGGAAACAACAGATTCTTCAGAAAGAACATATGGAAGCTGGATCTAGTGAGAGACAAGAATTAAAAAACAAAAGGAGATTAAAGAGAAAAAGACCCAAATTTACTTATTTAACTGTTTTGGGGTATCAAACAGATGTACCTTTCGGAACTATTCAAAAAGAAACTTCTTTTTGGAAACCTGTACGGAAGAAACTAATTCGAATTTGTAAGCGGGGTTTACCCCGTCAAATTAGGCACGCCTATCAATTTATTGACTCCAAGTTAAATTTTCAAAAGATTTTGAAAATGAATTTAACTCCTTTGAAGGGGTTGAACTTTCTCTCCAATTTTGGACAAGTTAGAAAAGTACCGAGTGACTTTGGTTCAGATAGAAAAGATTGGATGAAGGCCCCATCCGCCAATTACATAGGTGAAATGGTTAATTCCGAGTATGATATGATTATAAGCAATAGTAAATCTATCGCTATTGGCGGGGAAATGCATCCGGCTAGTGTTACTGGTAAACAATTTGTTGCTAAAGAACAAGTAAGAAAAGAATTTGTCGCGGGTGTCGTTGCAGTCGACCCCGTAAATCCGTTGGACAAAAAATTTGAAGCAGATGAATCAAATCCCGAAAAGAATTTGGTGGATCCGGCACGAGTCAATGTCGTATTAAGTGATAGAATTTTCGTTAATTCTGCAAAATCCGAACGAAAGCAACCAGCAAATTTTGAGGAAATATTATTAAGTTTATGCTTATTTGGTGAGGAAACAGTTGAAGAACTTATTTCGGTAGTAATAAACTTGTTTTTCACGATTGAAAGGGTTTTCGTCCATTACTTCAATGAATTTGTTGCATTTTATACACAACTAACAAGGGTGCTAAGTAACATCAATTGGGAAAACAATTTATTGCTAAAAAATAGATTTCCGCGTCTTGGCTCGTCATTCGAAGTTTGTCTCTACGCCGGTATATGGGACATTGGTATGGGAAAAGACTTAAACCTAAATATGTTTGTTAACAGTAACACTCCAGTCTATAACGATCCTATTGCGACAAAATTTCCAAGTCTTGAAAAGAAAAGTAATTGTGTAACTAATTTGACAATCTGTTTCGATAGACGGACTTACAAAACTGCCAACGAATCTTTTGACGAAAATATTGTCAAATATATGGAAAAACGGGGATTTCTGAATAAATTCTGTAACTTGGATGAAAAAAATTGGAATGAATGGCTAGAGTATCTCGATAGATATAAATTGCCGTTAGCCCTATGGCGCAATATAGCACCTCGAAAATGGAAAGTTAGCTTGAACGAATTTAGTAGTATTGAGGCAAATACTGCAAATAAACTGAGACGTCAAGTTTCTCGAAGCAAATTACACAGTTATTCAATCTATGCAAAAAAATCTTTCTCCAGAGATCGGATTAGGAATTTCAGTAAACTTCGTAAACATAGAAATCTCTTACAAAACTTAACGGATTTCGTGCAAAATGGGGATGTACAAAACTTGTATGCGCAAAACAACGTTATAAAACAAAAGTTTCAATGCAAGAATCGCCTACGAAGATTTACTAGAGAAAAGGGAAACAGATTCGGTAAATTTGTTCACTTCCAGAATTCTCATGCAGAAATAAAATATAATTTGCAATTTGACTTAATGCCATGGCTAAATCTAAATGTTGCAAAAATGCGGGACTTTTCCAATTTTAAGAAGAAAACAAAGGGGTTGAAAAATCTCATGTTGAAAGATAATGACCAATCCGATTTAGTACTAGATATAAATAGCAGTTTTCAGAAAGTATCGGATGAGTTGTACGAGGTAATGTCAGATGAAAGAGAAGATGCAGACTACATCTTTCGGTGGAAATGGAAATTTGAGACGGAATTGGAGAAGTTTAGAAACTTAATAGCTCTTACAAGAATGCTAGGAGATGACCAAGATCTGGTCACACTCTGCGCCAATACTGAAATAAATTCAGATTTATTAAACTTATATTTCAACACAACAACTAAACTTGATCTTCTCCATAATTTATCTGTCATTTCGGCTCATCGTTTAGCATTAGTATTTGACGATCAAGATTTGTTGTACAAAATAATTAACCCTCTGCTAAAATTTAAGTCCAGATTAATAAGTAGAGCCAAGAGACGTTTATATAAAAATATATTTAATGATAGTTACATCTCGAAGTTGTTACACATATTAACTGAACGAAATTACAAACAGTCTCGCATTTATAACATCGACGATATTTTACTTCCACGACGTCGACGGGAATTTCGATTTCTCCGCTGTTTACTGATTTCAAGAAACTCAGACCTGGCAATAGACTCTTTTCATCTTATTTCAGAAATTGAAAAGACCCCCAACGGCGAGAAGCAACATTCTCCTTACCTGCCAGAACCAAATGAGATTCAAAAGATCAAACGTTTTTTATGGCCTAGTCATCGGTTAGAGGAAGTGGCTTGTGCCGGTAGATTCTGTTTTGGCGTCACGACTGGAAGTCGATTTGCAGCCCTGAGAATACGGATGTATCCTGTTACTTCAAGTTAAAAGAATTGGAGAAAAGAGGCGATATGCGCCCAGTTAATAAATCAAGATTATCATAGTTGGGATAGTTGAAAATCAATTATTCACAAACTTGAATGCTGCAAGTAGATGCAAAATTCAGAGCATTTATTGTTTAGACATGGAGACTCAATCCATAGTTATGGGGTGTGTGGGGTTTTGTACCCCACCCCTCATTCGAGGGTAACCAAATTTTTATGTAAAAATAATTATTGCTGCAACTATCAGTCAAACCCCTTATAATCGATCCGATACAGCGAACAGAATCGTGATTACTAATAAAATTACCATGAATAAACAAGAATCTATTGACGCACAACTCTCAAGTGGGAACAGAAATACGGGATTTACCGCTTCTCAAATTTACTACTCAACTTACCAAGTGTCAAAGCTCACTTCTCACCTGGAATTACACCCCAAGGACTACTCATCCCAATTAGGTTTGTGGAAATTACTTGGAAAACGCAGGCGTCTCCTAATTTATTTGTCTAACGAAAATATGGGTTTATATTTGAAAGTTTTGAAGAAATTAGGTATTCGGGGGTTAAAGGGACGTTAGCTCGAAATTTTTTTTCTTTACTACTTTTTTGACAGGGTTTGATTCCTCGCCACGTTGTAGTTGAAAAAGTTGTCCCATCCCCGGGCAATTGGGGTTTTATGACATTTATTGGAAAGGAAGCAATTTACGAGTATTCGCCTTAAAAATGTTGATCCAATTGTGGTAAGCATGGGTCCTCATCATCCATCAATGCATGGTGTTCTCCGGCTTGTTGCCGTTCCACAGGGTGAAAATGTTGTTGATTGTGAATTAATTTTGGGGTATCTGCATCGAGGAATGGAAAAAATTGCTGAGAACCGAACAACTGTGCAATACCTTCCCTATGTAACGAGGTGGGATTATTTAGCCACTATGTTTACCGAAGCGGTTGCGGTCAATGCACCGGAAAAATTGGCAAATATTCAGATACCCGAAAGAGCTAGCTACATACGCGTAATTATGCTTGAATTAAGCCGAATCGCTTCTCATCTGTTATGGCTCGGGCCGTTTCTAGCAGATATCGGTGCCCAGACTCCCTTCTTCTACATATTTCGGGAAAGAGAGATGATTTACGATTTGTTCGAGTCTGCTACAGGCATGCGAATGATGCATAACTACTTTCGAATTGGGGGAGTTGCTGCAGATCTGCCATATGGATGGGTAGATAAATGCTTGGATTTTTGCCAATATTGTCTTCCAAAAATCCATGAGTATGAGCGGCTAATTACAAAAAACCCCATTTTCCTGAAACGAGTACAGGGAGTAGGTTTCATAAGCAGACAGGAAGCCATCAATTGGGGATTATCTGGACCTTCATTGCGAGCTTCGGGGGTTCAATGGGATCTTCGCAAAATTGATCATTACGAGTGTTATGATAAACTGGATTGGCAAATTCAGTGGCAGGGGGAAGGAGATTCTTTGGCTCGCTATTTAGTACGAATTGACGAAATGAAGGAATCCATAAATATTATTCAGCAAGCCTTAAAACTTCTTCCGGGAGGTCCGTATGAAAATCTCGAGGGTCGGCGTCTTGTGCAACAAAGAGACGAAATTGACTGGAGCGGTTTCAATTACCAGTTTGTTGGAAAAAAATCTTCTCCCACCCTTAAATTGCCTAAACAGGAACATTATGTAAGAGTAGAAGCTCCCAAGGGAGAATTAGGAATTTTTTTAATTGGAGATGATAGCGTCTTTCCTTGGAGATTGAAAATTCGTCCACCTGGTTTTACAAATTTGCAGATTCTTCCTCGATTGATCGGGGGAATGAAGCTCGCAGATATTATGACAATATTAGGTAGCATAGACATCATTATGGGAGAGGTTGACCGTTAGAATGATAATTGGTACCGAATTTAATGAAGAGAAACTAGTTAATCTTTTCAATAACTTGAAAATTTCAACAAATCTTTCTGAATCGATTTGGATTTTTGCTTATACTCTCATTCTAGTTTTGGGAGTCACGACGGGAGTCTCAGTCATTGCATGGCTTGAATGAAAAGTATCCGCAGGGGTGCAACAACGTATCGGACCAGAATATGCAGGTCCATTAGGAATTATTCAATCTCTAGCAGATGGAATTAAACTTCTTTTGAAAGAAGACGTCGTTCCGGCTAAGGGTAACGCCTGGTTATTTACCGCCGGACCAGCTGTTGTAGTCACACCAGTTTTCATCACCTATTTAGTAATACCTTTTGGCCACCATATCATTTTATCCGACTCGGGAATAGGTGTTTTTTTCTGGATTGCTATCTCAAGCATTGTACCCCTGGGTCTTCTCATGGCTGGGTACGGTTCGAATAATAAATATTCTTTCTCAGGTGGTCTCCGGGCTGCAGCTCAGTCTATCAGTTACGAAATACCCTTAGCCCCATGTGTACTATCAATATCCCTACGTGCGATTCGTTAAGCACGAATAAACAAAGAGGTAGACATCTTTACCTTGTAATAAAAATTACAATAAATTTCGTTGGATGACAGACCAAATAGTTATCTGGGTAAGTTCAAACGGCGGTTCCGCAGTTACGTAATCAAACCCTATAGTCCATGTATGAACTAAAAGCGTATTTGACCGGCGCATACTACGTGATCCCAAGTCTTTGACTCGTTATCTAGGCTTGAAGCGGATGAGAGCAGGTAGTCATTTTTTGTTCCCCTCTGGAGTTACAAAAAGTGATTGGCGAGAAACACAAATATACACAAGAGATTTCCGAGGCAAGAGTGGAATAAACAAAGAGTAAATTCTGGTTGTGGGGAGGAAAAGGTAAAATTGAACGCAGATATATATATATATATATGTCTATATATGCATAGAATTCTCCTCTTTTTATATCCCAATTTATCCTTTCGTTTCGTTATATGGAATAAACTCGGCTTTGGTAGGGATGACTGAGTAGTGCATCTAAATAATTTCATTCTCGAGTATAATCCCATTCACTTTATTGATAATCATTTGGAACGAAGTAACCCTCATCAAATTTATGCGATTGAAATAATTTTTTCTATATGCAGGAAAAAAAAGATTACACTTCTCCCGAATGGGATTAAGCAAGCGGAAAATATAAAGTGTTTCTTAGAAAATTTCAATTTGTAAAAGTATGAAACTTAATAAGGTTAAGACAGATTCGGAAGCAAACTTATAGCAAACAGAATCTCATCGATTAGAAACGGGTATTCTCATCTACAACTGAAGTAATTCTCCCTTCTTCAAGATCTCGATGGGGAGCCGTATGAAACTCCGAGTTCATGTACGGTTTTGAATTAGAGGTGGAAAAATTCACCGACTATCTTTATCTGGTAGTTTGAGTACAGTTGATATAGTAGAGACACAATCCAATTATGGCTTATTGGGATGGAACCTGTGGCGTCAGCCAATAGGATTCATAGCCTTTTTTATTTCTTCATTGGCAGAGTGTGAGAGATTGCCGTTTGACTTACCAGAAGCGGAGGAGGAGTTAGTCGCGGGTTACCAAACAGAATACTCGGGGATAAAATTTGGCTTATTTTATGTTGGTTCCCACTTAAATTTGTTGGTTTCCTCACCATTCGTAGCAGTCTTGTATTCAGGTGGATGGAATTCCCCAATTCCTTTCTTTGAAAGTTTCGGACAAATTGTTTCAACTTCGAGTGGCATCGACGAGTCGTTCAGTATGTTGAGGCCGGTTATAGAGATCGCCACCACATTATCCAAATCTTATCTTTATCTATTTATCTCCATTTTGACAAGACGGACTCTACCTAGAGTAAGGATGGATCAATTACTAGATCTCGGATGGAAATTTCTTTCGCCCATAGCTTCGGGAAATTTGTTGCTGACAGCTTCGTTTCGAATCTTACTAATAAATTAACGTCTCCGCTTCAGCTTCAGTTTAAGTTGAATTCATTTAATTTAATTAAAGGAAATAATTGTACCTATCTTTTCCTTCCCTATTACAGTACAGAGAAATTTTTATTAAAAAATTTGAAGTTAGATTTATCCATCTTATGTTTCCGGCAATAATTAAGTTTCAAAATTATAGTCAACAAGTTGTAGAAGCGGCAAAATACATTGGCCAAGGATCCGCGGTTACTTCGGATCATTCAAATCGTTTACCAATAACTGTCCAGTATCCATATGAAAAAAATTTAACATCCGAACGATTTCGTGGACGTATCCATTTTGAATTTGACAAATGTATTGCCTGCGAAGTATGCGTTCGAGTATGCCCAATTAATCTTCCAGTTGTGGATTGGATCTTTATGAAAGAGGTGAAAAAGAAGAAATTGATAAGTTATAGCATTGATTTTGGAGTTTGCATATTTTGCGGGAACTGTATCGAGTACTGTCCAACAAATTGTCTGTCAATGACTGAAGAGTTTGAGCTTTCTAGTTATGATCGTCACGAACTCAATTGTGATCAAACGGCTTTGGGACGTGTACCTCTCTCTGTCTCTCAAGATGTTTCAATTCAATTAGTTTCGAATTCAATAAATTTTTCTCCAAAAAATTTGTGAGTAAAAAAAACCTAGCACCTAACTCATAACTTGGAAAACGAGTTATCTTATCAAATAATTGATTGGATAACCCGTTTTCCAAAAAAACTGGGGAAGGGTAAAGTAAGTATTAAGATTAAATGTAAAAAAATTCAAATGAAACATCTAAGTAATTGTGTCTAACGAATCTAACGGAATTAATTCATGAATTTGTTTTGGCATTAGTAGAATTAGGTATTTTGCTGGGAAGTTTAGGCGCAGTATTATTTGTCAATACGGCTAATTCCGCTTTTTCCCCGGGGTCGGTTTTCACTTGTATATCTCTATTATACTTTGTATCGAATGCAGATTTCGTAGCTGCTGCGCAATCGCTAGTTTATGTAGGAGCCATAAATGTTTTAACAATATTTGCTGTAATGATTACTGACGAACCTACAGGTTCCAACATCGTTCCTCGCGGCATAGGTTATTTCATTGCTTTAGGGGCTTGCGCAATTCTTTTTTCAGCATTAGCTTGTGTTATTCATAATACAAATTGGTTTGGTCTAAGTTTCACAAATCAATTAGGAATTCCTATGTCAGGTACACCTGGGAATAATGTTCAACAACTTGGATACAAGTTATTGGGCGAGTTTGTAGTACCGTTCGAACTTGTTTCGGTACTTCTTTTAGTTGCTTTAGTGGGAGCAATTAATCTGGCACGCGACGAGGATGCACTTACAACCGATAAAAAGTCGTCTGCTTCATCAACCCGCGAGAATTCTTCATTTTTCTGACTTATCCCAATTTCTTTCTATTTTAGAATATAGGAAAAGTTTGTAAGAATAAATTGACTTATCAAAATTTTCGAGGAGAAATTTAATAAATCACGGTTGAACAAGAACTAACTCTGGGTGCTTACATCTTGTGTGTAGGCTTTTTCGGACTAATTACGAGTAGAAATATGGTTAGGGCACTGATGAGTCTTGAGCCAATTTTTAATGCGATTACTCTAAATTTTATTACACTTTCAAATATTTCCAACAATCGGGAAGGGGGAGAGATATTTTCACTATTTGTAATAGCCGTCGCGGCTGCCGAAGCTGCCACTGGGTTAGCCATCGCCCTTTCAATCCATCGAAACAGGAAATCTACTCGTATCGACCAATCGAATTTGTTAAAATGGTGATTGATCAATAGGTTGAGCGGTTTTAGACACTTAGTTGTTGATTTTGTCCCTAATGCTAATAGCAGTATTTTTGTTCTATCCAATTATTCCGATACCTTCCCCCAACCATACTTGATAACTAACTCCTTCAGTTACAGTTAGTCCGTTGCATTTTCAAGTTTTCATCTCCCTTTCTGGAAAAACAAATTTTTTTACTGAAAAAATTTCATCGGATAGATTTTGGAAGTAATAAAAACATCTTGCCAGAGATAGTTAAGCAAAAATTGGGGTGTAGACAAAATAAATTTATCTCAACTTTTCTAATAAGAAATCACTATGTCAATCTAATTAGGAGTAGACAGACTCAATGGCACATTCAGTGAAAATCTATGATACATGTATTGGTTGTACTCAGTGTGTAAGAGCATGCCCTACAGATGTGCTAGAAATGATACCCTGGGATGGATGCAAAGCAAATCAAATAGCTTCCGCTCCCAGGACAGAAGATTGCGTAGGCTGTAAAAGATGCGAATCTGCTTGTCCGACAGATTTTTTGAGTGTACGTGTTTATTTGGGATCTGAAACTACCCGCAGTATGGGGCTGGCTTATTAGTCAGTCAATAAAACGGAAAGAGAAAGAAGTTAACCGTCGAGTCATTTTGGCTCATACCCGACCTAAACTTTAGACGTCCGAAGGACGGGTATGAGTCATCTAATATCGTTCACACAGTCTTCTTTTTTTTTTTAATAAAACTTATTTTTTCTCCAATTCATGATTAGTAATGTACCTCGGCTAACAATAGTCGTTTTTTTTCCAATTTTTGCTGGTTTGATTATTCCAATCCTGCCTCGTGATGGAAACAGAGTCACTCGATGGTATACCCCGGGTATTTGCATATTGGAATTTTTACCAATTACTTACATATCTTATTGTCACTTTCAATTTGATTCCCAATCAATTCAATTGTTAGAGACGTTTAGATGGATAAACTCTATGCATTTCCATTGGTCGTTAGGTATTGACGGCCTTTCTATGAGTCTTGTTATATTGACGGGTTTTGTTACTACTTTGGCAACCTCAGCGGCTTGGCCTATTACTCGTAATACACGGCTATTTTATCTTTTGATGCTAATTATGTACGGCGGCCAAATTGGATTATTTGTCTCTCGCGACATTTTGCTTTTTTTCTTTATGTGGGAACTAGAATTGATTCCAGTCTATTTACTCCTATGTTTATGGGGCGGAAAAAGGCGTTTATACTCGGCCACAAAGTTTGTTCTGTACACAGCTGGTGGTTCAATTTTTCTTTTGGTAGCGGCTTTGAGCATGAGTTTTTGTGGTAGTGAAGTTCCTTCTTTCGATATTCAGGATTCAATGCGTAAATCCTATCCCCTTTCACTAGAAGTACTTATTTATATAGGCTTCCTGATAGCTTATGCTGTGAAATTACCAATATTTCCCTTCCATACCTGGTTGCCAGATACTCACGGGGAGGCACACTACAGCACATGCATGCTACTAGCTGGGGTACTTTTAAAAATGGGTGGATACGGGCTTATTCGAATTAATTTAGAATTATTGACTCATGCACATTTTTTACTAGGATCGTGGATGATGCTGCTTGGAGCAATTCAAATAATCTATGCCTCTCTAATTTCGATGAATCAGCGTAATCTCAAAAGAAGAATAGCTTATTCCTCGATTTCTCATATGGGTTTTGTAAGTATCGGAATTGGTTCCTTGGCAGATGCGGGTATTAACGGAGCCATATTGCAAATGATTTCCCACGGTTTGATTGGAGCTGCTTTATTTTTCCTTGCAGGTACTTGCTACGATAGAACTCGAACTTTTCTCTTGGATCAATTGGGGGGGATCGCAATTCCGATGCCTAAACTATTTACCATGTTTAGCTTTTTTTCATTAGCATCTCTCGCATTGCCAGGAATGAGTGGTTTTGTATCAGAATTGTTAGTTTTCCTGGGAGTTGTTACTTCTAGGCAATACTCCTCTGCGTGCAAAGCAGTAATTACGCTACTAGAGGCAATTGGTACAGTATTAACTCCCATCTATTTGTTATCGATGTTACGTCGAATATTTTATGGTTATAAATTTTTGGACAAATCAAATCCCTATTTAATTGATCTTGGTCCAAGAGAATTATTTATTTTAATATGTTTTCTCTTCCCAATACTAGGTATTGGTTCATACCCAAATTTGATTTTGCCTATCTGGAGTGATGAAGTACTTTCCCTATTGCTTCCATATTACAATATGACTAAGTAAAAAAGAAATTGTCCTAGTCAATTTTTAAATTGGGTACGAATAAAATTATTTATTTTTCATATTTATTAGAAAAATGTGGAAAGGTTTTCTGGATCTCAGTTGGACTAGTCAATTCATATTTATTTTCAAAATATTCGTAATTCTGTAAGTGTTTCTTCTACCTGCAGACAATGGAGAGACAGAAACAGACAGTTGAGAAATTGGCAACCTACCTATCTACTTGGAAGTCTGTTCCTGTTTCTCCATTTAAGTAATTTGAATGATCTTTCTACGTAACTGTTCTTCCAACTACTTGAAAAATTAGATAATTTAGTCAACTAGTTGTTTTTCTGAATCACTTATTTTTTTTTTAATTAACTTTAAACTTCATACTAACCATCCGTAACTATGCAATCCAACTCCTAACAAATTGACTCCTAAGAAGCGAATCCAAACCAAAAAAAATCCCATAGATGCTGCCGCAGCCGGCCCCTCCCCCATCCACTTTTCATTTATTTTTGTATGAAGATAAATAGCATATATCAACCGAGTGACTAACGCCCAAGTCTCTTTCGGGTCCCAACTCCAGTAAGATCCCCAAGCTTCATTAGCCCACACTGCTCCGGAAAGTAAACCAATAGTCAAAAGAGAAAAACCCAAACTTATCGTCTGATAAGCCCATTTATCCAAGTAATTAATCAATTGGCATTTCCGCGAATTTAAAAGAAGTAAGTAGAGGGAGTTTTGCGCGTCGGCTTGTCTTTTAATATTGGTGCAGGAGTTTAAGCGGGAAATGCTTTTTTCGGAATTATGTTCCAAATTTAAGAAAAAGTAGCTATTTCTTTCAGCATAGAAGAGGCTCAGTAAAACTATTGCCAGCAAAGACCCACACAACGAGATTGCATAACTAATTGACATTGTACTTACATGCATCATCAACCAATGAGACTGCGAGGCGGGTACTAACAACGTAGATTGCTGCATCTTATGGGGAAGACTTGAAGTTGCGAAGGCATGAGTCAGCATAGCACTCGGGGCCAAAATTGCACCCGACAACCCATTTTTATTTCCGACATTTGAAATTGGGTATAACAAAGAGAAGCCCCATGAAAGAAACATCAACGACTCATATAAATTGCCTATTGGTAAGTGTCTTGTTTGGAGACAGCGAATAATCGTAAATCCCGTGGTACGGAGAAAGGCAATTTTCATGCTATTCTTGCTAAAATGATCAAATTTATCAACTTCATAAAATAAATTGATGAGATTTGACAAAGTGACGAAAAAAAGCATCAGAAATGAGATGTGAACAGATATGTATTCTAGGCGGGTATACGTCGTAATTGAAGGGGACCAGTAATTTCTTTCAATTTTATCAAATTCAAATTAATTATTACCAATTTACTTTTAAATTCACTTTTTTCATACTTATTCTAATTCTAACAAATTTTATAAACATACTTTTTCTATTTTAGGTGCCGCTACTCGGATTCGAACCGAGATGCTCTGGCACTGCTTCCTAAGAGCAGCGTGTCTACCTATTTCACCATAGCGGCTTATCTAAGTCTGAGGAGATGCCAATTTATTTTACACCGTTTTAGACTGCCTAGTCAACTGGCACAGATTTTTCTAAAATAGAAGGAGAGTGCAGGGATGTATATATGAGTTGGGATAAGAGCATCAGTAAAGTAAATTACGTATCTGTAGTCCATATATTACTAATATATATATATATACGGAATATGGCGCAGTTTGGTAGCGCGCCATCTTGGGGTGATGGAGGTCACAGGTTCAAATCCTGCTATTCCGAATGTAGATGGCTTCATTGCACTGAGAGAGGAATCGTGACACGATATGTGTCACTATAATACCCCCCGAAGAGGGGGCAGCAAGTGTTTTCTAATTAAATAACAAGCCATCTGGGATGCGTATACGCATGCATAAGTATCTCAAATTTGAATTACGCGTAAGAAACTTCGAAACAAAATAAGTTAGAAGTTTATTGGCCTCTTCCACCTATTGTTTCGAAGCTTCTAGTTTGAAAACCCAGAAAATTTTTCGTATTTATCATCGTTCTCAATTTGCTTCGGCATTGGGTTCTTATGATCCAAAAGAATAGTTTTTGAGTCCCCAAACCCAAATATGCTTCTTAGAAAAGTTTAAATCACACCTAAACTTGTTGCTCTCTCAGAACATTACCCTCCAATTGCTCATAATTGATTAACAAGCACAATTATGTTGCCAACTACCAATAATCAAACTGTTAGACAACATATTTACAAACTTTGCAAATTCTTTTAAAGAAGGAAATGACAATTTTAGTTTATTCATCAAACTTTGTAAGTTCTTGTCACTTTCTTTGTTAGTTTTGTAGTTTCTCACCTTCCCCTAATTGCTTACTGCCCCATATCTGTCAATCAACTGTACTTAATGATTCTGCAGGTACTGTTAATTTGTTCGGAAGGATTTTTTTTCCGTTACATAATAAAAACTTCTGGAACGCCCGCTTAAAACAGATCGGGCCAAAGAAAAAGATTTTGACGCCTTCTCCGTGGATTTAATTTTCCAGGCATGATTACGAATTTTCTTCCTTGATCCAGAAGTACGTTTCTTTGGAACAGCCATATTTAAATTTTTATTTAAGTATTTTTATTCGCGACTAGTCGCTATGTTGATACATATCGATAGAATAGATATAATGGATGAAGAAATTCACGAATAAAAAGAACGAGCAAATGGCAATTGAAAAGAGGAAACTTAATATCGATGCACCAAATTTTTTATTATTTGTTGACTCTATGCGCCTAAGAAATTATCGATTATTTGCAGTCCTGCTATTCAAATGGATGGAATCAATTACAAATCTAATAATATCTTCCCTGTATCCGCGGATCCGGCTTGTTTTTCTATTAGAGTTTTGTATCGACAATTTATTTCCGAAGCAGCTGTGTAAGATTCGGCCCTTGACGACCGCATTGGCTAACCATGGATAACCAATATTTATGTCAGATCTGTCACGAATAAGCAAGACGCGATTTGTGGATATTTTCGTGTTAGACTCTAATGTATTTACATGAGGGGTAAAGCGACGAATATCATAAAATCTTCCCGGTTCTACTCGTAGTTGCCTTCCTCCAATATCGATAATTGCGTATGTATCCATTCCGACTCCCTCCTCTCATTTCTCCATTTTTTTTTAATACTGAGAAAAAAAAGTTTTCTCATAAAACAAATCGATTTGTTGCCAAATTTTGCGACTTGAATAAGTATCTTTGCCATGTCTGAATATTGTCAAGTTTTTTGTTTGTTGTTTGCTCGATGAATATAAAAACTTGAAAAATTTAATATCTTGTTTAGTCAAAATGTGCGTATTCTGTCTGCATACATTCCATTTAGTGTCATTCTTCTACTTCCTCTTCCAGCGAAGAGGGCAGGCAATAAATAATAAATTGAATTTGGATTCGATACGTCTGTGAAACTTTCAAACGAATATGCTTGGATTATCCCTTTGTGCCCACTAGTAGCTTCTTGCTGCACTGGATCGTTAGCATTCTTTTTTCCAGAAGTTATAGTAGGTTTACGTCGCCTGTGCGCATTGTTCAACACCTTTGCCTTAGCAACTGCTATGCTTGTGTCCCTCGCCCTATTTCGGGAACAATTAGTTAATCACTCGATCCAGCAGTATTTATGGGTTTGGATCCCAAAAAGTGATTTTTGCGTGAAATTTGGGTTTTTCGTTGATCCGCTTACTCTAATAATGTCACTACTGGTTACTACTGTAGGCGTCCCGGTTATGATTTACAGCGATAGTTACATGTGTCATGATTGAGGATATGTTAGGTTTTACGCTTATTTAAGCCTGTTTACCGCGTCGATGTCAGGGTCAGTTTTCAGCCCCAACCTGATACAGCTTTACGTCTTCTGGGAATTAGTCGGAATGTGTTCTTATCTTTTAGTAGGTTTTTGGTTCGCAAGGTCAAGTGCTGCGAATGCCTGTCAAAAAGCCTTTATAACCAACCGCATAGGAGATTTGGGATTACTTTTAGGTATTTTAGGGCTATATTGGACAACCGGTAGTTTCGAGATTTCCGAATTGTGTGATTGATTTGTTGAGTTGGGGGAGGTGGGATTTGTTAATCCAATTTTTGCAAATATAATTGCTCTTTTACTACTTTTAGGCCCAGTTGCTAAATCTGCTCAATTTCCACTTCACATATGGTTACCAGATGCCATGGAAGGGCCCACCCCCATATCGGCTCTTATTCATGCAGCTACTATGGTAGCTGCCGGTATTTTTCTAATCGCTCGAATTTTCAACCTAATTTCGATGTTGTTCCCAGCGATGTGTATAATTTCCTGGGTGGGTGGGGTAACAGCCTTTTTAGGTGCCACATTAGCTCTTGCCCAAAGAGATCTTAAAAAGGGTCTTGCTTATTCTACCATGTCTCAGTTGGGATATATGGTTTCAGCCCTTGGCATCGGTGCTTATCGACCTGCTTTATTTCACCTTGTAACGCACGCCTATTCCAAAGCTTTATTATTTCTCGGAGCCGGTTCAGTAATTCACTCAATCGAAAAAGTTGTTGGATACTCACCTGATAAAAGCCAAAACATGTTTTCCATGGGTGGTTTACGTAGGTACATGCCGATTACTGGAACTACTTTTCTTCCAGGTACTCTTTCCTTATGCGGTATACCACCCCTAGCCTGTTTCTGGTCCAAGGATGAAATTATTACCGAAAGTTGGTTACATTCTCCTTTTCTCGGATTGGTAGCTTCGAGTACGGCGGGTCTTACGGCGTTTTACATGTTTCGCATTCATCTTCTCACCTTTGAGGGCGATTTTCGTACTAGCAATATGTATTGGACTGATTTTAATAATTCTCCTCTGTTTTCACATAGTATTAGTTTTTGGGGCAAGGATGAACTAGAATCATCGATAAATCAAATAAGCCGAAATACCACATCTGTACAATACGGAGTTATAAAAGCAAAAAGTTTGTTGTCAGCACATCTAAAAGACTCAAAGGGGTTTCCTCAAGCCTATTGCGAGCGAAGCTTATTAAAACCTAAAGAATCGGGCTTTACTATGACACTTCCTCTCGTGGCATTGGCAATACCTACTACAATAGTCGGATTATTAGGAATCGATTTTGCCGAAAAAACCACCGGTTTCAACCTACTTCCTGGGTGGTGGATTCTTCCATATAATTTTTCTGAAGTTAATAAATATTTTGAACTTTTAGCCAAAATATTAGTAAATTCAAGTAGTTCATTGGGTTTATCTCTTCTTGGAATAATTATATCTTTTAATATCTATGGACAAATAAATATACCCGATGATAAGACAGATTTTACGGGATCGGGAAGAATAAATACTGATTTCGTCAGTTCATTTGGACATTTCGTTCAATCCTGGTCACTGAACCGAGGTTATATCGATTACTACTACGATATCTCTTCCGTCCGTAGTTTGGCCTCTTTCGGTAAGTCGGTTTCAAGTTTTGATCGACGCATAATCGATGGTTTTGTGAATACAACCGGTGCCTCAAATCTTTTTGCGGGGGAAGGTATACGTTACGGAGAAAATGGTAGGGTATCGCATTACTTATTTGTACTAACACTTGGAATCATTTTAGTAATATTACTAATTCCGCCCTTTCCGTAAACTGCTATTTTCGTTTCACGAAGCTCCAATTCGCATTCATTTCTCCCGACTATTCTTCATCTTCCCCATTTCTATATTTCCTTTTCGCTTTCCCTATTCTCTCTATTTTGAGTCCTCAAATATTTTCCTTCCATGACATGAGGTGGAAGAATCCTGCGACTATTCTACTACGCCTCCTGGAAGGGGGGAATAGAAACCACTGATTGGTGATTGATCAATACGAATCATGGGAGGGGCTTGTGAGGTTGATCTCGACCTTGTCTTGGCCAATTGCCCCCCCCCTCCCATGCCCATGATTCGGGGGCCTTTCCATTCGAATGGGATTGCTATCGCCGCTGCCTCCCCCTATAATGGGGGTTAGGGCGTACGCGAAGTTTACGAAATGGCAGAGAAAGCTTAACTCTCTCCAGATTTGGAATTGGCTTCCGGAAAAGAGGTCTTCAAGTGTGTATGAGACTGAATCCCCTACCATTTTCCTCGGTAGCTCAGCGGTAGAGCGGTCGGCTGTTAACCGATTGGTCGTAGGTTCGAATCCTACCCGGGGAGATTCTTATCTACGTCAAGAATTCCCAGTAATAGGAGAGTTGTATTTCACACATATGCCAGTCGCGTTGGACCATGACCCACCAATCGTTGAATGGTTTACTATCGTGCTTATTTCAAGTCTCAACACCAACAAGTAGAGGCGGGAATACTGGCGCGTCCTTCCCTCACCCCCCCCTTACGCTCTCTGAGCAGCTCCAAGATCCCATTGAGGCGTCGTCTTTTAAGAGTTTCCACTTCAATTCAATCCGGTGTATCGAATGACTGGAATGAGCAAATTAATCAGTCAACTGGGGAAGGGAAATCCAAAATTTTCTTGAGGATACGTATTAATAATTAATAATTATACAAAAAATTTGCTTCGTCTGCATAATTCCTGCGGAATAACCTATATTACTCCTCTCAATCCTATTTTTCAGTAGAGAGACTCCTATCATATTCATATAGTAAATAGTAACTGGTCTCCAACTTATTACTTTTTGAAATGCTGGAATTGGATTTTCCGTATCAGTAAAAGGAAAATATATATTTTCCTTTTACTGATTTGGCTTTCAATTCTAGGGCTAGAGCTCTAGACAGAGTGGGGAGTATCTAAGGAGGGAAACAACAGTTGTTTCACGATATGGAACTTTCATAAAGGATTTGTTTCATTGTTCGATCCAGTGATGCTTTACCAAACCGGAACAGATTGGATAGATAATCATAAGTTTCAAGCAACATATTATAGATAAGAAAATCCTGAAATGTGGAATGGTTCCGTCTCATCCATTTGTTTCTATGAACCAGAAGCCTAAACCGAAGAAATCGTTCCGGGAAATCCTCCGCTATCATGTAGCAACCCAAACGAACGGGAGTAAATGTCTGTGGATATTGCAGATGTATATCTATGAAAGAGGTTTCCTTGATGTATTCGGAATCTCGCTCCTCCTCATCCGAAGGAAGATTATTCCACCGATTGATAGATGAGTCGGGTTTCAATTTCGGATTATCTTCACGATAGAGAAAGAAATTTTTAATTTTCTTATTTGACATCTTCTGAAGGCGCTGCCTTCTCATACCGTAAATGGTGTAAAGCCTCCGCGCCAGTTCTTTTGTCGGCAACAAGTTGCGGCGCGAGGGAGGAATGTTAGGGTCTGGCTGGAACAGAAGCATGGGGTCCCAGATGAAGCGCCCCCCGAAGAGTCGAGTCGTTTCATTAAATCGATCACAATGTGTTTCATACTCATTAGATGAGTCGCCAGAGATTCCCAATTCGAGAAATTGCTCACTTAACAACATATTATCCAATCGGTTTTCCAATCTTTTAATGGAGTTATCTGTTACATTAGTGACAGATTTCTCGAAGCTGAAAAGATACCCGCTTTTCTCGCGCCACTTATTTTTCTCCCCCTTAATCTTATTGAATTCGAAATCTTGTTGGGGTATATAATTCTGATTGTAGTAAAGGAGAATTAAGTTATACAAATGGTTGGGTTCGGATAATACCCCCATCAATTCGTAAGTCCCGCTTCGCAGGAAACGGAGACGCCAAGCCTTGTGAGACCAAGTAATCTCACGCGATATCTCTGTCGTTGAGTTTATTAATTCGGGTGACTGTTGCATCTCGAAATCGGTTAGACTACTAAGTCTCCCTCTTCTCAGAGATTTAGAAGAGCGACTTGAAGAGGTTACACCTGAGCAATACTTGGGTTTTCCAATAGGAAAGGGGGGAGAGAAACTATTACTACGTTGACTCCCTTCTCTAGAAATTTCTGAACGTGATAAATTATTCGAGAGGTTTTCTAGGAGGCCACAAGCTAGGTTTAAGTCATTCTCTACGAGTTTGTCGATAGCAATGAAATTCTCCCCTTTCCTCATATCCATTTGGAACGAATCACGAGCTACTAATTCAGCTAGTAGCCCTAGGAGATGCGAAAACATAGTGAATTCATCAATTGTTGATTCGGTTATTGAAGGTTCCACATACCAGTTAGACAAGTAATAAAATCGCATTTTTAACGCGTCACGACCAATAAATGGAATATTTGTGAGATAAATATCTATCAAACTATTCTTCGAAGTGGCTTCCGCCGTCTTGTAGGAAAATATTTCCCATTCAGAATCAGATTCCATCCCATTGCCCATATCACTAACAGTCGAATGTTGTCTATGCAAAGCTAATCCAATTGCGTTGCTACATACAAACTTTTTCCTTTTGGAAGTACCTATTAATAACGCTTCATTAGCGAGAAAGACTAAATCTCGTTTACTATAACCTGCAGTTCCAAACACAGTACTTTCAAGAAGAGGCGGATCAGCCCCTACTTCGAAACCTTTGATACGTAATAGAATTGACAATTCTTTCTGACGTTGACACCCATTGGACTGTCGGAAATTTATTAATTAGTTTAACCGATTCGGAGCTACTGAAGCTGGATCTATCCTCGCAGGTACGTGAGTCGTGGCAATAACGACATTCTTGCGGATGTTGGAATTGCCGAGCTTGTGACCAATACTCTTCAATATTTGGCAAAGTAAAAATTTGGGATCAGCTTCTAGCTTATTATACGAACGATGAATATTCAATTCATGAATATCTTGAATCCATAGTGTACAAGGAGACATTTCTCTCGCTATTTCAAAGACGATATTTAATCGGTGTACGCTCTCTTTTGAGATGAAATTTCCACGTACATTATTGAAAAAGGATCGGTTGTATATGAACCTCTTTAGTGGTAGTTTCACCACTGGAAAGTAGGAGTTGAATGCTACATCTCTAATAATAGAGGATCGACCAGTTTCTATAGGTCCTACTAGCAAAATTCCTCTAGATGGTAATAATCCCGATTGGAGTGAAATAGGTATGTCACCACATGGCATGTTTAGTAAACTGTCTCCTCGTCTTGTTGTTGCTGAAAGTAGAATATTTCTCCCAAGGGCGGAAAAAGCCCACTTCTCCGCAGGATCCAACTTACGAATCTTGTGACCCAATAGATCATTTTGCCAGAATTGAAGTAAGTATGCCAAAACATTGGATCTTTCTTGTGGGTAAGGTTCATGAAAAATCTTGTTGCTCAATAAATCATAATTGGATTTCGATTTCGATGCATACCTGTAGAGAATCCTAGTCGTTACTAAATATTGAGTCAGTAGTTCTTTATTACTATCTAAAATATCAGAGCTTTCCCTACGAAATATCCATGAATCAAGTTCATTTTTCACGAGAAGGAAAAAAATTATATTACTTACACAATTCAAGAATCTATTCAAGGAATGGATTAGTAGATCTCTCGTTAACATTTAGCTTGTCGGGGGGGAATACATTACCTTTTTTAAATAGGATCCACGCCTTGGGTCTGTTAAATATTCAATAGTATCGAAACGTTTCCACGAATGAAAAGAATTGGAACCCGAAACGGCAGACAAAGGATGTTTCAGTAACGCGAGAACGAAGAATATGGAGAGGATGCAGCAATAGGAGATAGGCCTGTTGGAAAATTGAGATACCGACCATTCACCTGGATATAACATCTCTGCTTCATCAGGAATTTTTTTGAGAATGAGGAGATCTTTCTCGGGTAATATAGTATTAATAGAATTGTTTCCGAATCTCAATCCTAGCCTTTGCAGGCTTCGGAGTAAATAGCCTTTCGCGCCACCTACTAAATCCTCAGCAATTCTTTCAGAAATTCTAGGAAGATCATGATTTGAATCGTAACTTATCTTAAGTACTATTTCTGGATATGTTTCTCTAATTAGGTCGCGGAAGTATCTCCACCAAGTGGGGGTAAAAAACAGGGGTATATAATCTATCAATAAGCTCCATTTTTTGCCGATATTGTCTTTCCAAAAGATCCAAGAGATCTTATATCCGTTTAAATCTTTTGATAATTCATTAAAATTGATGAAATGGGACAGGCGAGTAGCTTCTTCCCGGACAGATGAATCTGCAAACCCCGTATTTTCGGGGGGAACCTCCTTTCCAATTGATCCTGCTACAAATTTCGATGTTACATCATTGCATAATGAGAATCTTAGCGACCAATAAGGTGTACCCAATTCTTCCGGTTCCCAGAAATACTCAATAGACAAACCGTTTCGATAGACTCGATTCTTGGTGGAACCATTTCTCGAGTCTAATCCATCTTCAACAAACTTCTCCGAATTGACTCGATCTAATACCAGATTCCGACGAGGTTGGGATCGCTGATGATCCGACCACGAGTCGGAGTTTACCGACGCCTTTTCCAAAGAAACTCCATCGTTACTGCACAAAGAGAGGAACGAGTCTGTCCCTTCACGAAGGGATGAGCTCAAACTTGCCAGTAACCCATTCAGATCCGAAATAGAATTGGGAAGTCCATCTAAATGAGTTATTATTGTCGCAGATTCATGCAGATTAGGCAAAATGAATTGAATTGGTGTGAGTAAGTGATCAGCTACCTTCCCCGCTGTTTGTTTCAATAAATTGGATGATAACGAATCTGACAGTTGGGGATGAATAAATGAGATGATATCAGATGAGATGGCTTTCTCGTGGGAGCCCACAGAAAAGTTTTTTAAGACGTCGAGATAACTACTGTTGCATTTCCCGATGAAGAAACCCCTTTCGATTCCTGGGATGAAGTTATTTTCAGCACGGCTCCGTATAGGTGAGTCGTTTATTTTATCCATTTGATCGGAAATGCTTTTTGGAATACCCTCACCAATATTCCTAATTGAATTCCCTTCACGACTTAAATCATACAGAAACAGATTCCAAAATTGCCTCCCCGTAATGGAAAGAGCCTCACTTGAGAATCCTGCTCGGATAGCTTCGATGCGAGGCAACCCGGGAAAGGTGGAATTCGACGCAGGTTTCAGTGCGGCCGAGGAGCCTACCGATTTTTCACTTCTTAACAGTCTAGACTCGATGAAGAAACTTCTTCCTTCTTCAAGAATTGTTTTGAGAAAAAGTATCTGTTCGTCAATGTAACCACCAAATAAACTTGATAAAAAATCAAGCTCAATACGACTCATTTTGTTCAATTTCTCAAAATCTATATCGTCCAATTTTTCGATGCAGTAATCAATGGTATCTATCAGAGTTTTCTGGCGAGTAGCCTCAGCAATAATCATTTCAGAAAGAAATAACACATCGAGAAATCGATGAAAATATTTCTTGGTATGTTGATTGGTACTGCGGAGACTGATACCAGTATTCTTTAGCAACTTGCTTTCCACTATTGACACACGGCAGATTAATTCCTCCAAGTCGTACTTCATCGCTTCTCCCAAGAATTTTCCGACAGGCGAAAAATACAAATCCTCTGTCGCATCGAGCCATCTATGCACATTTGATTTAACATTCCTACACTCATGAATTTGGAAGGTAACAGATTCGTTCAGTAGACGCTCTACGTTATCTTTCCACTTGAATACTGTTTAGTCAGTTGCAATTCTTGTTACACTGGTGTATTCTCCGCTCCCCTTCCATCCATCCAACCAATATTTGATTTGGTAGAAATATTCAGTGGATAACGCGCAGAGATAATCGTGGAGAAGAAATATGTATGTTGAGTAGAGAGGTATGATTCTATTTCGCCCATATAATTTAACTAAAGAATATATTGAATCTAGGTTCCCCCCCCCTTTCAATTTGTTTAAAAATTTAGTATTTTCATTTCGACTAGTTGTTTCCTTAGGTATCTCTGAAGATGCTTTCAAGTAGTTTGGAAGAATCTCATTGAAGTCAAAGTATTCGCTATTTGCTAACCTAAGTTTCTTGCCAGATACTTTGGTAAACGGCATATTTTCCCTCATTCCCGATGGAAAAAATCCTTTCTCGGATTTGATGCTATTACCGATATCAATAACTATCTCCCCATCAAGAATACGGTTTGATTTCTTAATTCTCGAAAGGAAGTCAGTGAATCGGCTTATTAATTGAGTTCTAATTTGTGAATAAGCGTGTAGAACGGGAAAGTCTATCCTATCTTCTCCATAATCTAATCCGGATAGAAAGCTGCGAAACAACATCGTTTTTTTACAAGACGTAAACGAAGATAAGTTGGAAAAGGCTTCTTGCTCAAAGGAAAATGCCGATCCATCCCCTCGGTGATCTGCTGAATCTGCGGATTTAAGGAGCGCTTTGTCACAGGGGTCCAATACTACGGGACTTAATGAATCGTTTCCCAACCGTATTGTTTGTAACAGATCCAGATCTTGCTCGTCATGAATTTCCCAGAGAAGCGACGAATCTAAATTGTTTTGGTGGCAGTCACTTCCGTTCTTGGAAAATACCAAGTGGTTATAGAATTTGAAAAACCTAAGTAAATTTTGCAGATACCTATCCCCACAAACCACTTGAATCCCTTCAGTTTTATCCTTGAATCTATCCCTGCTAAATAGTAGGGAATCCCTTGTTATACGTGCCTTCCATATACCGAAAACCGGGGGAGATGTGACGCCATAACGACTTTTTTTCTCCTCCTTTGACGAATCTGCAGAAATTGAAATATCTTTGTTCGAACCCAAGTGGTAGGGAGCCGGTACTCCTTTCCCCCCATTTCTTCCAACAGATAAAAATTTTTTGAATCGAAGAAAGCAATCGTAGGAAAAATTGCCAGAATTTTCTGTCTGTTTCTTTCTTATCCCGTCACCTCCATTAATGACTTTCGTTAATACAAAACTTCTCTCGATCGAATTTTTGTCACTTAAGCGATGCATAAAAATTGGTATCGTCAGCAACATCAGCATCTCCAGGGTGATGCTACTACCCCTCATTACTGAATGACGCAGATTACAGAAAAACAGTGAACTTAGAAATCACAAGTCAGATAATCTGATAGAAGGTTCAGCAGTGGAAGCTGGACTAACTACAAGTTCTTCAAGATGTTGGTTTCCCAATGATTTGGAGAAGTAGTTTAATGCATCGACTTCTAAGAAGTCCCAAACTTCAGATGAAAAATATGGGCCCCTTACTCCTACTCTTTCTCTTACCACCTTTTTCTTTTTCGCCATAGTTTTTTTTTCCATATTAGGTCTGAGACTATTTATATACCTATTCCCCATATTTATTATACCGATAATTTCGAAAATTTCAAGATGGGATGGAAGAAATATATCAAACGAGTCTAGTTATTTCCGTAAATAGCCGCATCCAAAACTGGAATGAAATCGGGAATTCTCAGATGTTATTGTCGAAGAGACCCGCATATAGCCCATCCACCTCAGCAAATTCTCTCCGCCTTAAGCAAGCGGAGCGGTAGTATTGAATTACCCGGATGGGCGAACGACGGGAATTGAACCCGCGCGTGATGGATCCACAATCCATTGCCTTGATCCACTTGGCTACGTCCGCCCCCTTTGTTATTTGTTTTTGTTAAAGGGCTCCTCGAATGTGAACAAGATCCATCCTTTAAGCTTAAGCTAGATAGATTCTTCGATTGATACACATCTATATTAACTGCATGTATATAACAAGACAACAGAGAATCTGTAAAATGAAAAATGTACTCCCAACTCCTTCTACCCAAAAGATTGAAAGGTTACAAACATTTAGCAAATCGGAATAGTAACTTTTCTCAAGAGTTAAATCTCAGAAGGATATTCCAACTCTTTTTTCTCCTCAAAAAAAGGTGGGAAACTGGTGACCGTGAGATTGTGACAGGCCGTTATTCTCTCCTCTTTTCGTTCTACCGTAGGAATCTTCCCTTTTCATTGGACACCAAACTCCATCTTCCGAAGTTGAAGGGTTTGGTATCCAGTTGTGCTGCATAACCAGACGGCTATTATCCGTTTATAGAAGGGGATTCGACAGAAGCTAAGTCTAGGGGGAAGTTATGAGCGTTACGTTCATGCATGACTTCCATACCTAGGTTGGCGCGGTTTATGATATCAGCCCAAGTGTTTATAACACGACCTTGACTGTCAACCACGGATTGGTTGAAGTTAAAACCATTCAAGTTGAATGCCATAGTGCTGATGCCTAAGGCGGTGAACCAGATACCTACTACGGGCCAAGCAGCTAAAAAGAAGTGTAGAGAACGAGAATTGTTGAAGCTAGCATATTGGAAGATCAAACGACCGAAGTAGCCGTGAGCAGCTACGATGTTGTAAGTTTCTTCTTCTTGACCAAACTTATAACCTGCATTGGCAGACTCATTCTCAGTAGTTTCCCTAATCAAACTAGAAGTTACCAAAGAACCATGCATAGCACTGAATAGAGAGCCGCCGAATACGCCAGCTACACCCAACATGTGGAAAGGATGCATTAGGATGTTGTGCTCAGCCTGGAAGACGATCATGAAGTTGAAAGTACCAGAAATGCCCAGAGGCATACCGTCAGAGAAACTTCCTTGACCAATTGGGTAGATCAGGAAGACGGCGGTAGCAGCTGCGACTGGAGCTGAGTAAGCGACAGCAATCCAAGGACGCATACCTAAACGGAAGCTTAGTTCCCACTCGCGACCCATGTAGCAAGCTACACCAAGTAGGAAGTGAAGAACGATCAGTTCATAGGGACCACCATTGTAAAGCCATTCATCGACGGAAGCTGCTTCCCAGATTGGGTAGAAGTGTAACCCAATAGCTGCAGAAGTAGGGATGATAGCACCAGAGATAATGTTGTTACCGTATAGCAAAGAACCAGAAACTGGCTCGCGAATACCGTCAATATCTACAGGAGGAGCTGCGACAAAAGCGATGATAAATACAGAGGTTGCGGTTAGTAGGGTGGGAATCATCAAGACACCGAACCATCCAATGTAAAGACGGTTTTCGGTGCTGGTGATCCAGTCGCAGAAGCGACCCCATAGGCTTGCGCTTTCGCGTCGTTCTAGAGTTGCGGTCATGGTAATTTTTGGTTTCCGAGAAGGAGTTAGTGATTCCCCAGGCTAGTAAGCCTGTTAATTTGTAGTGTATCACAAAAATCTATCTGTGTCAACCAAAATTGATTGAGTCTCTAGAATTCTTGGATACAGAGGCTTTTTCCCCGTATTTCAAAATTTTTTGTCAACTATTTCAAAAACTGGATTCCCTAAAACAAAGGGGGAGAAATGAAATTTTTTCTCCTACGTGATGCGCGCCCCTAATCAAATTCAAATTTGGTCTCTAAGAAACTAATTCTGCGTCAAGCCTTTCTACGAACGAATCACTCCGCAGCTTTGCATTGACCAACGTATTCCAAACCAAATATTGGAATAATTAACGAACTGAGGAGGAAGTAGTCGTCAACCCCTCACTTATCCATTTCTGCGTAGTGTTTTTCGATTCCCCGATACCTGCGCCCCGATTCCAATCCACAACGAAAAGATTGTGGATTGGAACGAATCTAAACAAAACTAACGGAAGTGGGCAAAAGCTTTGTTAGCTTCCGCAACTTTGTGAGTCTCCTCCTTTTTCCGTATGGCACTACCAGAATTTCTGGCGGCATCCATCAATTCATCACTCGATCTTAAAGCCATACTTCGACCTGAGCGTTTTCGACACGCGATCAACGACCACCGGATGGCCGAAGCTTTTCCTTTTGCAGGTACTACTTCAACGGGAACTCGATAAGTGGATCCACCTACACGTTTGGTTTCTGTGACTACATCGGGAGTTACCCCACGAACTGCCTGTCGCAGAACAGACAGCGGGTTCCTATTTGTCTTTTATCTAATCCGCTTCATAGCCTGATAAAAAATCTGATAAGCAAGTGATTTTTTGCCGTTTTTGAGAATACGATCAACTAGCATGTTTACTAATCGATTGCGATAAATTGGATCCGATTCGATATTTCTAATTTTGTTCACTACACTGCTCCGATGTACCACGAGTTTACAACTATGTCAGACTTCAACCAATTTTTTTTTCGTCGGTGTCTTAAGCTACTATTTTGGCTTCTTTACTCCATATTGTAGAGTGGATCCGCCGGTTAGTGGGGGATCTCCCTCCAAACTGCACGTGCGACTTTCGCCGAATACAGCTTTCCATATGATTGAATAAGAACTACCCAAATGGTTTTCAACCAATTTTTCTTCGTTACGTAAATCATATTTACTCATTGCACATTGAGCATCCGTTTCCTTCTTTTCCACGGAGAAATAAGAAATAGGTATGGGAAGGAAAAATCTTGCAATTCAGTTATCTTACTAGTAATGTCCGTAGGTTTCTCGATCCAATCGGTACATGTATACAAAGTCTCCGCCGAATCTCCGTAGTCGTAACCCGAAACTGTTCCGGAAGGAAAAGACTTTTTAGGTGGGAGTCCGGGTAAAACTCAACTTAACCTATTGGATTAAAATACCTTAGACACCAAGTTGTTTCACACAAATAGACGGGTAATAGTCAATCTTTGTAGTAGCAGGCTTCAGTCCCCCGGCAATACTGGGTCGGCTACACATTTAACATATCAGAACAACTGATACGGAATCATTGCGATGATACGAGTTGTGACAATGCTCTGCGACGCACTGGAACGCCCTTTTTTACGATCCTTCACTCCTACAGCATCTAGGGATCCTCTAACGATGTGATACCTAACGCCGGGTAGGTCTTTGACTCTTCCGCCTCTCACGAGGACCACCGAATGTTCCTGCAAATTGTGGCCAATACCTGGTATGTAAGCTGTTACCTCAAACTTGGAGGTTAATCGAACCCTGGCGACTTTACGTAGGGCAGAGTTGGGTTTTTTCGGTGTAGTTGTGAAATAGTCGACAGCTACAACGTCGCTATACAAAACCGTACGTGAGATTCCCACCTCATACGGCTCCTCGTCATTCAATTACTGTTGGAGGGATAACTCTTCCCAGTCGTCTCCCACTACAAGTACAAAAATCAATTTACGAAAAAAATCTCATCCTTTTTCCTTGCAAATTCATTTTCAAAGTTTCGCCTTTGCGCCCCACTAATTAGCCGGATTGCAAAAAAGCGACGCAGATAGAAAAATAAAAAATCTTTCAAATTGATGCGCGGGTTTCCCAACGCAACGAGTTTCCTGCTTTCGCGTCAGTAATATGAGGCGGATTGAATATGGAGGAGATTGACGAGTCGGTATCAGCTTATCCACATCATTAATCATCTTTCAGGAAGGAATTCATTTTGAAATGGAGGCAGTTTCAATATCTTACTCTCGTTCTTTATTTCGTTCCGACGAGGCTACCTGAAGAGGATTCGGCAACCTAACGAACTACCCAATAAGTAGGTGAACTAAAATATGGATCCTTAGAAAAGGGGAGGGATCTGATGACCATTTGGAGTTTAGCAGCGATGACGACGCAAAGGTATCAACGAGAAAAAACCGGGGATCTGAAAAAAACAAGAAAAAATAAGTTAGTAGGTTATTTTTTATTTTGGTGGTTGTGGCTTAGTTAGCTTGTTTCGCGACGAGCCACTAGTCAAGCCCCATTGCACTCCCCCCCCATTTTTGCGAGCCAAATTAGAAGTCTGGGCTCCGGAGGAAAAGGATTGTACCACGCGAGCTAACGGAGGTCAAGCTGCCTCTGCCACTAGTTGCTACTAGCAACCCCACACTTCAGAGATTAGGAATAGGAGAGACCAAGGGTATAACAGAAAAGGAGCTAATATTGGCAGGACTAAGATGCTGGTATACCAGGCGGGCGGGGTTAGAGACTGTATAAGTATAGCGTTACAGGAGTATTGGGTATGCGTAAAGGTAGCCTTGACTTCCTCTAAGATATACCTCCATTAAAGTATTGAACAATACGACCATAAAAAGTACGACCATAAAAAGGAAGGGGGTGACGAATCAACGTGACCGTCGGCGGTGCTCGACGGGTGCTGCTTTGAATAAGTCGCGAATAGAGAAAGAATGTGGCAGCAAGAACAGAAGGTGACATTGGCACGGTTGCATCGATTGGCATAGGATAAGATAGGTTAAGGATATAAGAGGTGGGGGGGAGTCAGCAGTGTCGACAGTGTCGATAGTGTCGATAGTGTCGATACTTTTCCATTTTTGTTGATTTTTGGTACGGGGGAATCCTCTCCTCTGCTCTCCTATCCTTTGCACTCAACCGGAATTTCGAGCCCTAGGAAACGCAGACTGTCTCGTTTGAGCGAGGCGTCCAGCAAATGGAGAGTGGAAAGGCGTCTAGAGCGTCGAGTAATGTGAACCAACCCGTCGTTTTCTAAGCTAACAGGGATACCCAGACGGGACTCTTCTAAAGCAAAGACAAGGTGCATTAAGAGAACCACTTCATGAGAAGCAAGTATGCGAGAGGTAAGCAATCCGTTGTGGTAGAGGCTGTGTGAGTTACCCGGCAAAGACTCCTCCTCTAGCCTCCCGTAGTACGGCTTGGTCTGGGACGGGAGATAGACTCGGTCTCTGGAACCTACTATGTCGTGGAAAAGGGCAAGTTCTTGTAGAATAGGATTCTTCAAGACCTTTCTCCTAAAGTCAATGAGATCTGTGGATTGGTGCATCTGGTGCGCTTCCTTAATACACAAGGAGATAGCGCCTGTTTGACTAGTCAAGCTAGCTCCATTTAATCCCGAGTAGAGAATCCGCTTTAGGAGGGGCTTGGGACACCCGTCTCCCCACTTCTCCATAACGAAGGGCCAGAAGGATCCAGACTGGTAAGCCTCCCATGTATGGGGCGCTTTAGTGCGGCCCATCAGGCCTGCATAGATGCCTGTGTGGCATGCAACCATATCAATTTCTTCTAGGGCAAGCTCATCGGGGAGGATTAGCTGGTCGATTACCTGGCGAATTACCCTCTTAAGATCACGTCTTAGGTTGGCTAGGGTGGCTGCACCGATACAGCTCTTTGGCACTAGTCGCGAGTAACTGGGAAGTTCTGCGTATGAAGTCGCAAAAAGGTGGTGCACAGGGCACCTACGGGAAAAATAGGGTCTGGCTCCTGGGCCAAATAACCGGAAGAGCAGGTAACATGTGCTGGTGATGGCCTTGCTCTCCTCATTGAGGAGATCCACGAGATCTTTGTATCGAGAGGGGGTGTCAGCCAACCTCGATAACCCAGAACTTAATGGACCCGAAAGAGGATAGGGCAGGCCGGTCAAGGTGGTGCTAGGCAATAGAGGGGGCAGCTTGTGTTTGTCACGTGGGGAGGCTCTCTCTGCTTGCAAATAAAGCTCTCCCACCCGACTCTTTAAGCCCTCCCTTACCTTGATGTTAGAAACAACCCACTTTACTATCTGGTCCTCCGTCCATGTTTCCTTCCTGCTATGGGCTTCCTCAAGTTCTGGATATTGCTGGAGGAAATCCCGGGTCCTCTTCTCTTCTGGGAGGGTGAGTCGATGCTCCAAGTCCAAGGGGGGACCGGAACTTGGCAAATTAGAGAAAGTATCGACACTATCGACACTATCGACACTATCGACACTATCGACACTATCGACACTATCGACACTATCGACACTATCGACACTATCGACACTATCGACATCGTCAACAGTCTCACAGCCTCCTCGTTCCCATCTTTCTTTGTCCTCCTTAAACCCGGGCCAAGGATCCGTTTCCATCAGATAGCGCATGGATCCTGTAATCCTATTCTTCCTTATAGGTTCCCCCTCCCCGAGCCTTAAACCTTGCACTACCCTCCCAATAGCCTTCCTCCTTATAATCACGTCTCGGTACCCCTGTGACCGTACGAAGTCATCTAGCGCATCCCCAAACTGGTTAAAGGGAATAGGTTCTATCCCATTAGTGTCTACATCTACATAGAGGGTATAATCCTCGTAGAGAGACCCGGGAAGCGGCACTTTCTTCGCACCTAGTGGAGTCTCGGTTCCCGGAGAATATCTAACCTTACTAGTGGCCCACTCAATAAGCCCTGAGCAGTCCGCCCCGCCTCCAGTTAACTCGTTTAGGGCTTCTACACAGTGGCCTATCCGGGTCTTCTCGGGCGGCATTCCCAGGGCCCATGTAACTAGCCCGCTGGCATGCTCCTTAAGCTTTTCAATTAGGAAGGGATCGCGCCGTGTTACAGTTCTGGGTGTTTGTATATAGAGGAAGCACCTCCTCCCCCCGCTAGAACGGTCCACGTCTGGCCACCTCCAGTTGGCGGTAAATATGGAGTGTGCACCGGGCTTAGCCGACATGGCGGGCCTGCCTTTAGCCTCTACTGTGACCCTCTCGTTGGAGAGCAACTTTTTTAATATACTGGCTGCCGCATTACTTGGCTGTCGAGTTACGTCCGGAAAAAGCAGCAGGTTTTTCCCCTCTAGGAGTGTCAGCTCAAATCGATTGGCAATTCTGCTCACATCTAGGGTCTCACACCTTTCCCCCAGAATGTGTTCTAGTAGCTCTGTTAGGGTCGACTTTCCCGTGGCCCCGGGACCCCACAGGAAGATACTGAACTGCTCTCGGGTATCTAGAGTGAAAACTAGTCTCAGATATGCTCTCAGCAGGTTTAGCTTTAATACGTCTCCATCCATCAGCGTAAGGAGGAAGCTCTTTTGAATTGGGGTAAGAGATGTACACATATCGAGGCCAATATTTGCATAGCTCGTGCAAACCCACGACGGGCTGGGCGGGAGTAGCTGCGGCCCTGACTCGCGAGGTACTAGCACCCCGTTAACAAAAGGGAGCCCCGGATCCGCAGTTCTGGCCCGCTTAAGGAGTCGGCGCAGGCGCTCCTCCACTGACTTAATAAAATGCTGGGAGCTCATCCTCCTCCTCTGGGGTCGTGTAAACGCGGCCCCCATCTGCTTCATTTCCTCTTCTATTATGTTGAGCATCTCGTACACCCCTCCGGGTGGAATATCCCACCTCTGGTCCTTATAGCAGTACCATTGCTCGTCGGGGAGCAGATAGGCCCAGGACTCCCTAAATTGCTCGGCTAGCAACGTCCCTACGTGGGCGTCCAGCTCAAGGTCCAACTCGGTTGTGCCCTTGCACTCACCAGCTTGCCCTTCTGCTCGCTTCTCAAGTATCTTTACTAGGTCGAGCTCCTTCTCTTTTTCCAAAGGGGGGTCGCAAAGATAGCGTGCTTGGAAGAGTAATGTCTCCCTTTGCATGGAGCAGTTAGTAATCACTTGTTTGTAGAGCGTGTTCCACCGGGTGCCCTTAAGAATAGGTGCCCGAACCTCGGTCACGTTGCTACCTTGTGCGGGACAGAGAGGTGGTGGAAACACACCCACCTTGGACAGGGGGGTTATATTATACACCTCGCGACCTTCCCCCAGTATGGTTATTCTTCCACGTAAGAAATACTCTACACGGAACCCTGCTGAACACAGAGTGTTTTTGACAGTCCTATCCTGGAAAAGGCCTCGCCCCCAGATATGGAGCCCGCCTGAAGGCGTTCTTTCTAGTATAAAGGGAATCTCTTTCCCTTCCCCGAGGTAGCCTTTAATGGCACGCGCAACAAAGGGGTCGTCCACATCTATCAGGCTGATTCCCGGAGGGAGCGAGCCCACCTCCAGACCTATGGATCCCCTAGGATGTGGGGCCCTGACCGCACAACCCCCAACTAGATCGTCTATAAGGACCCTCTGCTCTCTATCTGCAGGAAGGCGCTGCTTCCCTTTCTGGAAAAACAGGTGGCAC